CAATATGCTGTATTGTTGTGAGCAGTTGAGATTATACATAGTTCACACGAATCTGAGGATCATTCTTAATTCAATTTTCAAGCGATGAGAGGCGTTTCCAACAGCTCAACACTAAAACGCATGTCCCTAGTTTCCTTCTTTTATGAATTGGGTATGTCTGGTATCAGCAGTGTTTTATTGTACTATTTCCGAACCCGACAAAAGCGACTCGGAAATCGTCGCAAACAATTCCTCAGCTATCCATGTCAGGTTTCATAGACATAGTAGCAAAAACTTTATTTGTTGATAACATCTTCTTCCAAATCACTTAGAACTTGAAGGAGGGTATACTTCACACTGGAAAAGCTCCAATCTTGTCAGATTCTTACAGGAGAACAGACAAGAAGGCAGAAGGAAACCTTTTTGTGGTAGTGACAAGATAGAAGAACCGGATTCTTGTGGATTTTGGTTAAAAAACAAATAGAGAAATTAAAAGAGAAAGACAAGAAGAGATAGGTTGGTGAAACTGTGCAGCTGATTCTAGGCCCAGTTGAAGCGCTTCTATTTCTCCAATGTCACTGGGGATCTCGTCTAGTTCCTTCCCCATGAACACATTTTTATTTTCTATTGCTATGGCAGTCTATCTGTATCATGTCCGTTCATGTATTGGGGAGAAATTGATGATTTGCTGCCTTTTACATTATTTCCATGGAAACTGGTCACCATTTCGACAGACGAATCATAACTAGATTTCTGATTCCTTTCAACTCCATTTCACCTTTCACTCCAATACACCCAACTACTCCATTTTCGTACTCATGAAGCTTCAGGATGTCATCAAAGTAGGTTAGCTCAGTAAAATCAAATCCCATGGAACCACATGCTACTTGCCTTCACATGCTGGCACACTTGGATTCAAAAAAATAATTAAATTTAGAAAAGAAAAAATATGCTATAAATTTTGATGTTCTAAACATTGCCAAAGCTGCCAAATACCAAGTCCTAGGACTCCAAGATTGCAGAAGTTAGCTGAATGTCGCTTCTCTTTGGTCGTTTGGATCTTGCTTTTCTTTGCATGGACTTCTCCCAGCACACGTATGGCTATTCAAAAGCCAATTCCATGACCCTATTGAACCTTCTGAAAGATATAATGTATGTCACATGAGGATGATAATGATAGGTCCAAATCGGATGTTCTTTCCCCCCTTCCTACCTAGCTTTTAGGAATTTTTCTTCTTTTACTTAGACAGAGTTTTTGGTCTCTTTGATAGCGGGAAGTTCTCCAAAAGTATGAAAAGCTGGAGGACTTTGTACCATCCATTCTAGTGTGGTTGAATTCTCTTCAACCGCCCAAGGACTTGGAGCACATCTTTTGTTCTTTCCGCTGCTTAAAGTGATTGCTACGACCACAAAGAAAGCACAAATCCCAACTACGGATATATAAGAGCCAAAACTGCTAAGGGCATTCCATCCAGCATAAGCATCTGGATAATCTGGAATGCGACGTGGCATACCCGAAAGCCCTAAGAAATGCATAGGAAAGAATGTAAGATTCACCCCAAGAAAGGTGATCCAAAAATGGATTTGACCTAAAGTTTCAGGATATGTCCGACCAAAGATTTTGCCTACCCAATAGTAAAATCCTGCAAATAAAGCAAAAACGGCTCCCATAGAAAGTACATAATGGAAATGTGCAACCACATAATAAGTATCATGTAGAGCAATGTCTAGCCCAGAATTTGCCAGAACGATTCCAGTGAGTCCTCCTATGGTGAACAAAAAGATGAAGCCCACAGCAAATAACATGGGTGTTTTGTATTGTATCGAACCGCCCCACATGGTAGCGATCCAACTAAAGATTTTGATTCCAGTGGGGACAGCTATGATCATGGTAGCTGCGGTGAAGTAGGCACGGGTATCAACGTCTAAGCCCACAGTAAACATATGATGAGCCCAAACAAGAAATCCAAGGACGCCTATACTAATCATGGCATAAACCATGCCTAGATACCCGAAAACGGGTTTTCCCGAAAAAGTAGAAACGATATGACTTATGATACCAAATCCAGGCAGAATGAGAATATACACTTCAGGGTGACCGAAGAACCAAAAGAGATGCTGGTATAATATGGGGTCTCCTCCTCCAGCAGGATCAAAAAAGCTTGTATTAAAGTTTCGATCCGTTAATAACATGGTAATGGCGCCTGCGAGTACGGGAAGGGATAATAAAAGTAGGAATGCTGTCACTAGAACGGACCAAACAAATAGGGGTAATCTATGCATAGTCATTCCAGGTCCACGCATGTTGAAGATAGTTGTTATAAAATTGATCGAACCTAAAATGGATGAAACCCCCGATAGGTGAAGACTAAAAATTGCTAAATCCACAGCTCCTCCAGAATGGCTGGTAATACCACTTAAGGGCGGATAGACCGTCCACCCAGTTCCGCTACCCACTTCTACTAAGGCGGAGCTTAATAGGAGCAAGAGACTTGGTGGCAACAACCAGAATGAAATATTATTTAATCGTGGAAATGCCATGTCAGGCGCACCTATCAGAATCGGAACAAACCAATTTCCAAATCCACCTATCATCGCCGGCATAACCATAAAAAAGATCATTAAAAAGGCGTGAGCCGTAATTAACACATTATAAAGTTGATGATTCCCACCAAGAATTTGATCACCGGGACGTGCTAATTCCATACGAATCAGTACGGAAAAGCATGTGCCCATCACTCCTGCAATGGCCCCGAAAATAAAATAGAGAGTCCCTATATCTTTGTGGTTTGTGGAGAACAGCCATCGGATTACTCTTTGCATAAAATCTAGAATCACCATTGTCTTCCTTATCAGAGAGGACCTAAGAAGGCGGGCTGACTTAGAAGCATGCGGAGTGAGGACGTGTAAGAATGTCTTTTGAGTCTATCTATCCTATCGTGAAATCATGGATCCTCTTTTCCTCTCACCCTCCCCCGTCGTTCAGGAAAGGGTCAAGGCAAGGATCTGACTTCAAAGCAATCTCTGGAGTTTTCCCTTATCCAAACGGGTCTTGCAAGAAAAGCAAATTTCATATTGAGCTCCAAATATACGCTATTGGGATGGGATGGCTCCTACTACTAGCACCCCCCCTAAGAACCGCACGTGCGAGTTCCCCCGCATACGGCTCCAGTGGCGGAGCCCTTTCTTTCCAGCCCGGTGAGCATGTAAGCCACGACCGCGATTGCTCATCGCTTCTGACCGCCTTATTCCGTCACCCGAGATCCAAGTCAGCACTGGCAAAGCTCTCGGCCTGGTCGGCTTGGTTACAACCTCTTGCCTATCTCCCCCTTTGATTGGAACAATCAGGTAAGTTTCGCTCCTTCCTTTAGCTGTGTGATGGGGTGAGCTTTCGCTTTTTGGATCCTCTTCTGCCCAATGTGGTACTCCTCTTTTTTGGTTCCCATTGGGTTTACCTTGTTCACAGGTCGACCCCATGGCAGCAAGAAAATAGGATCTTGTGCTATACTCCGGTGATCTCTTTCCTACAGAGGCACGCAAACTCCCATCGTGTCTCAGATCACATTCCATGAATCGAAAGAAGAAGCCTTCCACCGATCCTCTCATTGGTACTTTTGGATTTTACGAAGCGTCTAAGCACAGTTCACTCACGTTGATCAGAGGTTTGCCGCCACTCCTTAAATGGACTTATAGACTTCTTTCTTTCCCACGCTTCATACCTCCTGTTGACTTCTTTTCTTAAAGGAAAGAGCCAGGCATGGTGGGTTAGGAGTCTCTAGTCGGCTTTTTGACCAGGAAGTCTTATGTCCTACGAGTCGCACGGCGTTTTAACCAAAAGAACTTCTTGCGCAATTCATTACTTTCTGTTTTTAGGACCAGTTTCTTTATTTTCATTTCAAATTGTTCTCTGGACTTTTTATCAATATGAGGTGATCGTAACACAGTATATAAGATTCGTGATGCAGGCAATCCTATCTGCCTTGTGTAAGGCGGAAGCTCCCACTTTTCCAAAAATGGGTGATCGAACGATTTCATAACTATGCGTATATTGGTGGTCATTACGGGGATCTTGTTTTTTGACTGACTCCTCTTCTTCTATTAATCAAAAGCATCCTTACTCTTTTCTTATTTATTAATTCCAATCTAATGGATAATGCATATATGGATATCTTAGCTCAAAAAGAAAAGCGCAAAATGAATGAAGACTAATGCAAAGGGGCCCCCATACCCACTCACCCCTTGCCCTGATAGAAGGACAGTTATTTGAGTCGAAGCTCTGCATGACGGAGATGTCAAAGTTAATCCCTCTTGGAATATCTTCTTCCCTAGTCTATAGTCTCATATGTACAAGATCACGACAATCGCTATGAGCGAATAAAGCAGGCACATGCACGAGCAGCCACCTTTTGTTCGCAGATCGGAAAGGGAGCGAGCCTATCGACACGCCGTTTGACAAAAATGTCCTGCAATTCATCCCGCTCACCATCTGCTCCAGCCAAAATTGCATCCTGCCACACCTCCTCTTCTTCTTCTTCGTCTATTCCCCTTCCTGCAGAATTTCATATTGAGCAGATTAGCTCAGGGGGCAGAGCGGGCATCATTAACGATGAAACCTTTTGTATCACAGCTATGCAAAAAATGAAGACTGAGGAGAAAGAGCGTGTGTAGAGAGAGAAAGGTTGGTACAAATCACCTTCATCAACAGAACTAAAAACAAGAAAAAAATATGAAGTCTCGAATACAGCCAGAAACCCTGACTGAAAAGACCTCGACTCAGTCAGGTCTCCGACTTTGAGACGCAGAAGAGCTACGTACAACTTATTCTTTACATGGGATTGCATCTTTCATCTAGATAAATCGGAAAAGCGTGTGCTTACAAGTCTTCACCCACACTGTTTTCCAACACTTGCAAAGTCTTTTTGTAAGTAATTTTTTCTCACCTAGCTTCAAAGAGGTGGTCCTATGGTCCTGTTCCGATTTGAAAAAAATAATGGACTCTCTGGTTGATTCAAAGAATTGAGAATTAACACTATATACCATCATAAGAGCACGTATGGTCTAATGCTTTCGCAGTCCCAGCCAACTACTAGAAGAAAGATATAGAAACGATGAAGCAGGTTCATTTGCTGATAAATGTATGGACTATGGACAATAAAATAAGGCTAAAAGAAATGAATGAATGAAATCTTTTTGATCTAGAATCGAAGGACAAGTGATTTATAAGAAAGAAACCGCTGCTGTCCAGTCCCCCAACTTACTAACTCAATCAGCTAGCATCTTTGGTATGTTACTATAGCAGATCACCAATGTACAGTTGACAACACTATACATACGCCCGACGTGTGAGAGTAAGCGAGAAGATCGGGGTCATGAAAAGCGGAGCCAAAGGGAAAGGGACGATGATGCTTATCCACCTGTGCAAGCATGGATAAAGCTAGCAGGAGGGGGCTAGAGGAAGAAAGTATTTTAGACACGGCACTCCACCGCAATCTACACCAACCACCGCAATTTCAATTCAAATTTTCTTCAATTAAGGAAGTTAGATGGAGTATGCATATACACTTCCACCGTGACTCCGCTACTCCGGTAAGCACTTCCTCATCTCGCAAAGAATATAGGAAACTTGGGAGCGGGTTGCGTAGAATTGAGAAGGAGGGCAGAGAAAGGGAAGAAAAAGTCGTAAGGTACGAGTAATACCAGTGGTGAACCAAAGGAAGAAGACGGAGATCGAGGAACATCTGAACTCAAAGGAAAGAGTGAAGAGCGACAGCTTGAGAGGATAATATACTGCACAAAATACTATGGAGATAAATGAAGAAAGCATCAATAAGAAGATCAAAGAAGAAAGAGTTGATATGCTACTTGAATAATGTCGTAAGAAATAAAACGAGGATTACGCGCTTCTTCGTTAATGCCCTGGCTTCGATGATCGAACCCCTTTACGCTCATGTAGCCGTTTTTATCCTCGGCCATCCTGGTTTCCCCACGACCCAACACAATATTAGTCAACTATACTTACTGTAAAAGATGGAAAAGGTCGTTGAATAAATGTCACACTAAAGAAAATATCATATAAGGTGGTGCCGTAGCTACAGAGGAGCGATTTGTCTTCCGATAGCTGATCCTATCTTGGACTGATCTTTGACCCTAGCTCCAGGTGAAAGGCACATGAACAGAAAAAATCATATGAATCCTGTACATGATTCAATGCGGATCTCGTGAATCTCTGGTAACCGGTTTTGAATGGAGGTAAATGAAAAAGTAGTGAAGTGGAAGGGTGAGGGAGATATCAGATGCTCAATCGTGCATAATATGAACCCTAACTATGAATTTACGTACGTCCGACATGTTACACCATTCATACCTCAATCATATAGAAGAAAGAAGAGATAAAAAACAACCAATTCTATCAAACAGTAAATTAACCAAAAGTCATGGCGACTCAATAGTCGTACAAAACAAAGCAAAAAAAAAATACATTAGGATAGAAAAAATCAAGAAACTGGGTTTTGCTCTAGATACGCACACATGAGTTTAGTTGTTATTATTCTATTACAAAAATAAGCAAATAATCAGACAAAACGACGACATCTTCTAATGAGAGTTCCTTGCTGAGCTACGATTGGTCAGCGACATAGCTAATTGGCTTTTCTTAAATTTTACACAAGCATTTCCTCCATACTTCCCTTTTAAAAAGGTAGAATAAATGAATAAATCACAGGCAGAATGAAAATCTCAATGAGCTAAAATGAACAAACAGTAGAGCTTGACGGAAGAGGAGGAAGTTGGAATCGAAGCACCGGCTAAGGCGTTCGACCAGATAAGCCCATATAGTTCCCTTGAGCTAATATCATTTTCCAGCTTTTGAAGTTCAGGCTTGACCCGGTGGCTCCAATCAAATTCCCTCAGCTGCTACTACTTAAAACAAACCCACGTGTTAAGGCAAGGGCAAACTCAGGTATTACTTTCTTAAGTAAACCAGTAATTGAGCAACAAATGAAATTGAAACAACTAATCTAATGGCATATCATATATAGTTTCATCATCTTGTAAATGTACTTAATAGATAAAAGTCTTCGATAGAAACCAAACAAAAACCCCATTTCCTTCCTACGTGCTTGAAAATACTTGTATTTTCCACCCCCCTGCTTTTCCCTTGTATTTTTTTCCCATGGAGCTTACAGCTTGCAATTTTCATTTTAAACTATCGATCTGGTCACAAACTAGAAGAAAAGGAGAAGGAAAAGGAAAAGGAAATTCGTTTACTAGACTACCGAATCATCTGTCTATCCTCAGCTTTGTTTTCCAGCAAAAGAAACCATAATATGGTATCCGCATGCCAAGGTCATTGTATTCCCTTTTCTGTAATTAGAGAATTTAGAGAGAAGAAGAAAAATCTATCTCCATCTCCGATTCACATAAATGATCGACTCCGCACCGTCATTCTTTGCTTTGTAAGTCAAAGAAGCATAATAAACGACTGTGCTTGTGAATTTTTTTTTAATTTCCGTTTTTTTTTTTAGTGAGAACTGAGAACTATGCTTACTATGAATTTCTGCAAACTTAACGATCTGGAATAGAGGTAGTTCGCTCTGGGGCAAGGGGGTGGAGAAAGGAGCTTTGACTTAAGCATTGTACAAGTGCTTAAGTTTCCTTTGAGCTATTGCCACAACTAAACTAGTTGGCAAGGCTTAGTTAGTAGTGCCGTTCCATTCTCTCTCGTCGCTTACACGGCTTAGTTAGTAGTGCCGGTCCATTCTGTCTCGCCTGCTTACCCCCATGAATTTATCAGAGCGAGGCTCCGGTCGTAGGGGGATCCAGAAGTCCCTTAACGCGCCGCAGCCCCTTCTTTCTTTTATGCAATTAGAACTCCACGGAACTTTCTTACTTAATTCCAAAGCAACTTATTCTTTTGTAGCTGATGTAACAAACTACGCGAGCCTCCCAACGAAGCCAATAGAAATCCGATCCGAATCAAAAAAAGAAAAGGCAGTTTCATTATGGTGGTATACCAGCCGCCTGTTCTGGTCAGTCCTGAGCCGATCAAAACATATAGATCTGTAAATAGATTTGTATGGATAGCCACTTCAGTCGTACTCGTGCTTTCTCGAAAGTATCTTTTTTCTGGAAAGACGGTCAACCAGAAATTCTGATGTTCGCAATTCTTCATCCACCGATGCAGAAAATGCTCCAGTTTTCCATTCTCATATGAGGCCGGAAAATGGATGGGCAAGAGGTCGGCACGAAGTGATTCATCATGCTCAAAGAAGAGTCGATCCTTTGTTAGGGACGGTTTATAAATCACAAAATTTCCACAAATGGAATGAAAAGTGGGTCCGTGTAAATGATCGAGACCTCGCAAACAACAACGCTCCTTCCCCATATGGAGTTCGGAACCCAAAGGCAATCGTTGAGTGAACTCTATCTTCTTTGTGTTAGTTAACCTAAGTCGCACCCGCGGAGGTGGGGCTCGGTCTCTGAACCGTACGTGGGACGAATTTCTGCCTCATACAGCTCGGTCCTACGGGGGAAGTTTCGGGGGGTAGATGGGGTAAAGTAAGTTAGCAACATGGGAGCGGGGATAGCTTGCTTCTTCACTCTTCTTCACAAAAAAAACAACCCTTTTTTGCACTAGCCTTTCACCTTCTTTCTTTTCTTTCAATCCTATTCAGGGGTAAGCTAATAATAATCATCTAATCGTTGAAGGAGTCGTCTTTGTTTGACCAATCGACGCGGACACCAGACCGCCCGTGCTGGCTCTTTCTCGCTCTATCTAAATGGAAAGGCTTTCTTAGTTAGGCTGCGCCCCCGACCCGAGGCCCCATGTCTGCTTTTATCTGCCCGAAACTTAAGAAGTTGGCTTTGTCAGCAAAGGGGCCTTTTCCTTCATTCTACTATGCTGACCCCGGCCCGGGCCGGCTTTTTGGGAAGCCCCTTCTCCCTGCGCTTACGGCCCGGCTGGCCTGCCTGCGGTAGTGGGAATTCTCCCGTTCCCTGGTTAAAGACTTGGTTGGATGCGGGATCTACTCCACGAGGAGCGGTACAGACGTAGATGATATCATCACAACCTCTCTTTTCGTACCGCTAGGAATGCTGAACGCCACTTTGCCAACTGACGTTACCTGTCCTTTCTTGTCTCTCAGTGTGGTTAGCACTTGGTGTTTCCGAGCAGCAAAGCTTACACCCATTTGTATTAGTTCATCCAAAGTTCCTTACCCTTATGCACGAATTATGGAAGAAGCCGTCTTCCACTCAAAGTGAAGGAGTCAACTGAACATCTCAGCGGCGGGATGGAATACCCGGATAGAATCAGAGTTCACGCCACCCGCCCTAAAGAAATAGGAGGCGTGGGCCACAGGTCGCACATAAGCCACCGGGTCGCACGACAAAAGAACACCCAACATGAAGATGCACACTCCTCCATGTGAAATATTCATCTTCCATTTTTGGTAGTAGTTGTAACCAACAGCTATCAGCTGTCGGCTCGTTGGTAAGGGGAGAGCTTCAAGCCCGATTACTGGTGACGTATTCGCAGCACTGACCCACGAAGAGGGGACGGGTAAAACGAAAGGCTCAAAAACTTCGGCCGCCCTTGGGGCGTGTCCCAGGCCCTTCATCTTGTCATTTCGTCCTTGCTCATTCCCCTTAAGTCTTGCAGAACCTTTGTTTCTCCAGGCCCCCTCATGTTTTGTTGACCTATCGCGTGGTAAAAAGAAGAAAGTACGAAAGAATAGTAAACAGAGCACACCGCAAAAATATTCTAAATAGGAGTTGTCCCCCTTGGATTTGAGAAAAAGGAAATGAATAAAGGGAACGAAAGAAAAAAGGGCATTTCTAGCTCTAGTTTCGGATAAGCTTCTACCCACTCTATCTGGTAATAGAATAGGACGGTTTGCTCTGATCAAGACTCTACTTTTTGCTCTGTCTCTGTCTGTGGAGCGTATGAATTTCCTTGCATGTAGATAGACCAAAAGAGGGAATGAAGAGATAGGAATAGGAATTATAGTACCATTGGAAAAAGGGGCACCCGTGGAAACATCTCTATTCACGAACCATTTCAATAGTACGGGTGCTGCCGTGCCACGAGGCACGACCATGGAAGTAATGAAAAAGAAAAAAGTCTGTAGTTGGATCATCTGTTCTATCCATTTTACTTTTTTTTTGAGAAGATAAGAGATTCAAAATCTTCACAACATATACCAAAAAGAGACTAATTCAACGGACCATTAATGACTAGAAACGGAATAGATCCGGGTAGAATATTGGAACCTTATAGCAACATAGCACGTAGTAAGGTCCGAGCATCTTCAAGACGTCTACTTTCGTACATATAAGTGTTAATAGAAGTGCTCCAAAGAATGCTCTCACTCAATCCTTGATGAACTAAACTAGCTCGGTCAAAAGCATCCATCCTTGATTGCCTGAAAGAAGAAAGAGGCAGAGCCATAGACTTATTTCTTATATCCACAAAAGCAGCCTTTTCCGACCACTTGCAACAGTTTATATAAGCTGGCAGATTCTCTTAACAGAAGGGCTGTTGGCACAGAAGAAGGAGAACAATTCGCAAGAGAAAACGGGTTGATTTTCATGGCGGAAAGGGATATCATGATGGAACACTCTAAATAGCAAGAAATACTAATCTAGTGATCTAGGGTATCAGAACATCAACCACCAATAGATACATAGTAATCATATAAATGACATATTTAATTTAACGAAATGGGTAGAAGCGGTATCTTTCAAAAAATATTCATGATGGTAAGTTCAGCATTTGAATACACACCGAGAGCCAACAAGTCACCAGCATTTGCAACAACAATGGAATCGTCACGGACAATGGTAATGGCTCCAAAATTTGAACAGTTGTCAAAAATATCTATGCAGGCCGTTGGTGATCCGGCATCCTAAGGGCCACACAATTCCAAGATTTGTGACATGAATGAAAAAGTTGAGAAGAAAAGATCAAGAACAAGAATATTCCTTCACCTTTATCCATGGGCATACAGGGATTGGCACGAAATGCTCCCATTCGCATTACACGGTTACCGAACTTCAGTGCGAACGTCAACTGGGGCAACGCCGTTCTCATTGGTATATGGGATGGAGGCTGTGTTACCGTTTGAGGTGACAGTAACCTACGAGAACACATAATAACAGCAAAATAAACGAAATCAGCAGTTGTGACGGAAAAGAGATTAGCTGCATAAGAAATGAAACGGACAAATATATCATATTACTATGAATCAATTCTATAAATAAATTAAATATTAAATAAATAATGAAAATAAAAAGGGATTGCAAACAAAAATTTAAAACAGAAGATTCTAGTGGCCTTTTTATATTTTTCTCCTTGGCCGTTTCTCTTTTTATATTTTCTAGCTTGTCTATCTTCTATTACCTCGAGTAATTGATATTCGAACAATCGTTAGTACATAACTCAGCAAGTAGCATCGGATGCTCCTTCGGATCAATCAATAGGCATGTTCTCAAGGCGTGATCCCATAACCCGACAACCATTCAATAGAAGAAATGCCTGTCTACATGACCTTTCTTTAATTTACTTTGAAGTACTAGTCTGAAATTAGAAAAGGAAAATGAAAAGGAAACTAAGAAATCAGTAGGAGTCGAGCGTAGAAACACATATTATAATCAGGACTATTTCTTTATATTTTTTTATTTTATTAAATTTTTTAACATGTGTTTCATTCTAAAGTCCATCCCGCCCACTCTACACAGCACTTGTCCAAGGTCCAGGCAAAGAAGAAGAAAAGATCTTTGCCAAGAGGGTTTTTCTCAGAGGCTATGATACTGGCAAACAGTACTTTTTTTCCTCAAAACCGTTTTCCAACAGCTTAGAACACGGCTGAAGAAGTGTGACCGAGTGATACGGCTCCACCATGAATATTCACTTTTTCCGGATTAAGACTCAATAGCTTCTGATTTGCAAGAGCCACAACCGCAAAGGCTATAAACAAATCCAAAGCTGGATACTAGCCTCTGCTGTGAGAAAATGTGAAACCCAGTCCCATAATTAAACCTATATCATCATAAATATACACCACAATAACAACATAAGAAAAAGAATAAGAAAGCTTTATAAAAAAGAAAACATACCAAGAGATTGTTGATTGCTCTACAAAACTAAGAGAGCAAGAAATATTCATATTTGTGTCATTTACTTCACTTTTGAGCATAGCTCTGTGCTGGTTCATTCAGATTCAGATTCAAATTTGCTCGTCCACGACCACGAGCCACCTTACAAGAGAAACGTCCTGAAAGAAAAAATTTTATTTAATATTGAAACTGGTAAAACGAGGATAAATAATAAAGAAAGCATGAATGTGAAAAAAAGAATCAGCACCCGTAGCAAATGCTCGGGCGCTGCCTACGTACCTGGCCAAGCTTCAAGGCCTAGATATTTTTCCCCCTTTCCTTTTCATCACAACTTCTTTAGGTCACTTTCTTATATATGGAAAAAAAAAAAAACAGGTAAATATCACTAATAAGAAAAAATTTAAATAAAGCAAATCTACATAGTACTTCAAAGAATATGAGTTTTCTCCTTTACTTTCACTATACTAATATCTCCCTATAAGAGCTTTACAAGGGAGAGATTACTAGATGTTTTCTATGCTGTCTATGAAAAAGATGCGAAAAACAGCTAAAAATTCCTATTAGACTAGCAAAATTAACTTGAGACTTGACTTTCTGTGATAGACAGTGATGCAGAAGATATTACCGAACGCATATAAAAAAATGAGCATGGACAGCAGTGGTAAAACTCAAACATATATGAAATAAGCAAGTCGAAATAGAAGCACGCAAAAAGGAAAAATTAAGGTCTTGCAGAAAGAGGCCAAGAGAGAGAGAGAGGCAAAGAGAGAGAGAAAAATGAGCGGGAAACGTCTTGAACTCGCACATCCACTTCGCGGCCAGCAGCCGAGCCAGAAAAAAAGCCAACCGAGGTTTAGTTTCAGCTATAGTACTTGTAGTTAGTTCTCTCTCTATGTTGAAGGAAGGGATATCATAATGCTCTTTTTCGCGCTCCTCACTTACTCGCTCTGCCCTACTAAACTATTCTTTCTTCCTAACCTAATCTCATCCAAAACGAGAAAGACCCTTCTCAGAATGGAATGGAATGACATCCACCCGCATTATCATTGCAAAATATCTCGAGGACGTAATGCATACCAACAGCAGCAGTCTCAACTTCACACGTAAAACGACATTACCGTGGATTGACGAGCTACAGAAGAGCCTAAGGCTATCGGCTGAACATGTGGAAGCGTCACGCATGACGCTCCGATCTATGAAGGCAGTCGACCCAATCCCCTGTAACCGGAATGATTGGCAAGAAAGCCTATTCCTTCGATCGGAACTGGCAACTTAACGTGTTCCCCCCTTCCGGGAACGGATGTAGCACGCGGATCAATATCAGCTGTGTTCAACTCCTGCTACTGGACCAACTTCAACTATCTTAACAAATTTGGGAATGGAAGCCAAACAACTTGTTCCTTTTACAGATTGAGCGTGAATGCAGAACAGTGTGAAGAGAATCTTTTACCTGAAGCAGCCTGGATAAACATGATGCCTATTATATAGGAAAGTTGACTATACTAAATACATTAATTTTTCGATCTATGGGGGCATGCTCCCTCGTACTCTGTAAAATATCTCTTCTATTTCAGCAACTTTCTGAATAAAATAAATTAGAACCGCGGAGACTGAGTGCGCCTCAGAGATTTCAGGTTGTTCTTCAGCTTCAACCCTAAGGAGCACGAGCGAGAGGGAAATCAGCGTTCCTCGTGAGAATCTTTGGAACTTTCACTAACTTCTTAATCAAGGATACTCACGGGCTAGTAGTAAGAATTTCATCCCTAATCAAGAAAGCATTTAAAATTGAAATATACTGTATAAGATTCATCCCTTAAGCTAAGCAAAGGAGACAAGAGGAAGTTCCTTTGCATCCCTTTTGCACAAAAAGCTTCAAACTAGCCTATTAGACTTGTTTGGTTTTCTGGAACCTAAAGTGGGGTCTTTCCAGTGAATTCATTTCTCCTCATTTTGATAGGAGAAGATGTGCAGCGACAGCAAGAGAAAAAAAAACACATCTGTAGACATGACTTCAAGCAAGAACAATGTGCAGTGTGCCTAAATTTGCACGGTTTGAACCCTGTCTAAAGGGAAACTTCTTAGAAACATTGGAAACGCTAACTCTTACACTCCTATGCTAATCCCCTGACTACTTCGAGTGACTTTTTCTTCTTCTTCTTGGTTTGGTGGCGTGCTTTCACACATTTCTGTAGGCTGCTCTTCTCTGCCTTTTTAACTTTACCAATCTGTCTTGTTAATGTACTTTTTTGATTAAAGACGCAAACAAAGTAGAAGAAGCACTATTGTCCAAAGATCGTTCCTACATCATCCTAAACACACACAAAGATATTTCCTTATTATCAGGTATTTTTTTTCTTCTTTTAGTTGATTGCATTTCAATCCTTGGTGTGATTTTTTTGTCATTTGAGGGATATTTTTTTCATATAGGAAAAAAAAATCATGTATGATTAACGGAAGATCCTCAATTACAGATTCAACCGGAAGAAGCTTCTCGAAGAGATCGGAAGCACTCGCAACCCTAGGCAAACTATATAAGAGATTGGCTCCGAAGAAACAATACTTCTGAACGACTACGCAAGAAGAAAAGAGGACTTCGATGCCAGAGAAGACAGATTACATTGAATTATTGTGTCTGTTAAACAGGCTACATGAACAAACTAGTCCATGTTCATTCAGCTACATTTACAAACACTCGGAAATCAGGAAAATCTCAAGAATCAATCCAATACTAATCTTTTGTTCCTTTTCAATTCCTTTTTTTCCCCTTATCTGTCCATTAAAACAATATATCAACCCAATCATTAACAGTAACAAAAGAAAGGCTGAGCCAAGGCCAGGATGGTCAAAGCAGCTCCAAGGCGAACCCGCTCTCGCTTCTGCTCCCACTTTACGCCCTGCTTTCGCCAAATTTCCATGTACATGAATAGATACGAATATGATTCTATAGTAAAAAAAACTTCAAAGATGTTTCTAAGCTGTGGCAGCTTGAGCAGCGAGCCTCTTCCTGGCCTCCTCGATGATTGACAACTTGATACCCTCGGCCTGAATCATAGATTGAAGGGAAAATCATAACAAATAAAATAAAGGTAAAAAATAACTCCCAACATTCAAACTCTTCTGCTTCTTCTGGAAACGACTATGAAAAAAAGCAAACGACAAATGGCATTGAAGATAAGCTAGCAACTGATAACCTCTTGAAGAAAGCGATTCAGATAGACAAGAATTTTTTCAGTGGAACCAAAAGAATATTAGTGGTTTAGTAATCGGAGCAGATTTTGATAGAGCCAGAGACGGAACGGGGAGGGAAAGAGGGTACTGTTTTGCTAGCATGGTGCCTTTTTTGAATCTTCCAAGGAGAAACACCTTGGTTTTGATGCCCGACAGTAGGCTGCACAACTTAGCTGACTTCGCGCTTACTATGTGCGCAGACGCATCAGGTGAACCGTGGTGCAGGAACATGAGATTCAGGGTCAAAGAAGGCGATGTATTCGTGGCGATTCCACCTGCGCGAGACACAAGAATGTATGTCTTCGGAGTAAAGAAAGACACTGGTGATACCCGTGAGACCCCTGCTATTGCCGGCTGCCAAGTGGGGAGGGTCCCGGTGATAGGGAGGAGGGTTACGACGAAAAAAGAAAGAAAGAAATGAAAGAAAAGAAAAAATAACTAAGACACTAACAAAACCGGTCGGAGCCCATGCAACTTTAGTGTTGCTAGAGAAGTGAGATGTTGTATCTGATCTGGCAGAGAGTCCCGACCGGACTGGGAAGGTAGGTCAGACCTTGTTGTCTTCAACCTTAATGAACTTTGCGGGTGCTTGTATAAAGAAACAATTGGGTAGTGGGAATCTTGTTGCAGCATGGTCAAATCGTCCACCTAGAGCTCCAGAAGCAAGTATGCAGAGATTTTGATTCTTAAACCTTGGGTCTAAAAATGAATGTACACGAGAGAAAGGAATAGTCCGATTATACAAGCCAGTAAAGGCCTCACAAAAAACGACTTCAATTGTCATGCATGAGATTCCATTGAAGGGTGATCCGGGCAGGTTGAGGGCTAGAATGCCTGTGGATATTAATGATGATGATGACGACAGATCTAGAAAGCACTTATTCAACCCTTTCTCCTTCTGGTGTCAATTATGAAGTTGTGGCTTTGATCTCTATAAAAAGTGGTTATGACATCTAATGGGTTGTGAACTCTTAACATTCTTGGCTTTACTACGCACGCTCTAGAATTCCTCCCTGCGTCAAGCAAATGTATCGTCTTTGGCAGTCTGACCTGATGTCCGAAAACCAGCTGTACCTCTCCTCCACCAAATTTCCCCCCGGGCCTTCACTTTCAGGGCTTTCGCGTTGACAGATGGAGATAACTCATGCTGCTTTTCTTCCTTCCCCACTGTCGTTAAATTAGTTTAATAAAACAAAAGAGATACCTTAAACCAAACATGCTCCACTAAATGTAATTACATATTACACGAATATTCTTCATCCTTAGGATAGTAGAGGCACTATTCCATATTGAGTTTATTGACTTAAGAATGAATGCACACCGATCGGGTACAACAGCCCGAAATGTCTTTCCGTACCCAAACCCGGTTTCATATTCTCATTAAACAGGGCGAAAATCATAGTGGAATTGTGTATAAAACTATAGAATCTATAGTTATCTCACTGCCAACCATGGCTACAACCAGCGAGAGGCGGAAGCGGAATGGAAGCGAGCAAAAAAGGGTAGGAAGAAAGGTTACAACCTCGGGAGACTAAACAAGTAAATGGAGCCTCTTTCCTTCTGTTGTGTCTTAATTCCTTTTGATTTCGAATTAGATCTCTGCACTTTTCGAGTTCAAACTACTCAGACTATAACACTCTATCTGATCTTTCGGGTCTTGGTGTCGTTCTCTCTCTTCTGTCGATGCTCCATATTATGTGTGAAAGCTTTTCAAGGATGAAGTATATCCGAATCAACCAAGAGTCAGGCTCCATATCCATATTTTAGACATCAGAGTACTTCAATTCCCCTTTCCTTTTTTTTGCTTTGTTTGGGCAAAGCCAGAGTCTGTATCCAGGTGGATACCTTCTAATAAAGGTTCTTACACTAATTCAATGCCCGGTTCGTGCCCTGCAAAGGAGATCAATGCAGGGGAAGCCTAGTACCCCTTAGCTTCTCTCAGGTCTTGCACGTATGAATTCGCGCTCTTCGGCCGCCCCGCCTACCACCCTTCGACCGGGCGAGTTCTTCGCATTCCTTATTTTTTGGAAAAGAGGGCCTGAATTTACGAGTAGTTTTCTGGCATGATCATAGCCGATTGGATTGAGCATTAACTGAGCCTCCAGATCCTCAAATTCTGCTAAAACCTCTTCTTCATCTTCAGATGAAAGCTTATATCTCAAATGCATTGATATCATCTTGATAAATACAAACAAAACTAACAACAGTAAGCTGCAACAGGAGAATCTGAAGCAGCAGAAAAGCAAGACTGGAAACACAGAGCATATTTCTCAGTTGAAAGAAGGAAGGGAAGGAAATGAAGCTGGATAATAGGAGAGGATGCTGAAAAAGTGATAGGGAGAAAGGTAAGAAAATTTCAGAGGAACACGCTAGCCCCGCATCAGCTCAAATTATTGGACTCTGATCGTAAGAGTAAACGTCAGCAGTCCAGTCTAAAGAGATTTATGTCATCTTCATTGCTTTCAGGATTCAACTTTGCCCTATCCAACAAGAGTCTGCAAACAAAGGCATTCGAGATTCTTCCTTACATAATCACAAATGAGAAAAAGGCCCCATACCAGAAAAGACATAGAAGAATTGTGTAAAATAAGTGAATGGATCCAGTTGAGGCATAATTGTGATTACCAAGAAATGATTCCCTCCAGACAGAACTAGATCCTGTACGAGTAGTAAGACAACAATATTAATTTAGTTTCATCTAAGAGGAAGTAGCTGAATTTGTTTAGGAAGAAGCGGCCAATGAAGAAGAGAAGTAGCAAGAAGGGGGGAAGAGCTAAAGCTAAGGCAGGCGGACCCAGAGGTTTCAGCGTCTACAAATCTGATCTTCCAAGACACCAAAAAGAGAAAAGGGTGATTCTGTGATAGATTCAACGTTCTGTTCAAGTAATTATCATTCTTCTCTATCCGCAAGAATCAAACAAGGATCGGGGACAGAGAACCGGAAAGAGTGATCTGTAAAGACAGCTACAGACAAGCATATAACACAGACTGCCCATTTACGGATGAACCCCATACCGGCGAGTAAGAACCAAGACCAGACCCTGCGAGATAAGACATCCAAAGTCTACGCTTCCTTTAGTACATGCCCACGAAAGAAAGAATGGGCAAGAGCCCGGCTATGCGAAATGATTTACTCCCGTCTCTCTATTAAATGGTTTGCCGTGTTTGAGTTGCTCGACCAGCAGGTAGCAGCCATCGCGTTCGACGATGGTGGCGACGGTGATGTGGGGTGCCAAATAAAAGCTCAGCAAGGTCAAGGTCAAAAAGGAAGACGGATCTATCTCATCTATAGATAGGGAGAGTCTAACTAAAGCAGATGTCTCCCATGTAGGAGTTGCAGAGGTATGTGATTTCAAACTGACTTGGGTACGATTGAATCTTTGTTGGTCGTGTTGCCATGATTGGTTTTGCTACGAGGTATTTGATGGTGGCGCTGAGAGTGCAAAGGACGGATAGTTCAAGTCGTGAACATGATCAGTTGGTGAGTACTCAGCAGTTGAAGACAGCAAGTACTTAGAAGAGGGAAAGTGCTTAGACCGTTAATGCCCCATCTAGCGAGATAAAAGGACTTAGAGCCTTTATCCCATGGTCTTTAATCGGCTTCACTCGTGGATTGCCACAGATAAGCGCTTGTACTATGCTTCTGGATCACCGAGTTTTTAGGCAAATGGGTTAGGAAAGAAAACGCTTTTGAAATGCATCTTCCGAGAACAAGATAATCAACCGAAGGACAGGAACCCGCCCGAGAGAAGGTAAGGCAGAGAAAGGAAAAGAGAAGGTGGTCTCTAGTCTTGGCAATGAAGATACTTTGGTCTTGGATCAGCGAAATGGGTTTTTAGAAGGCCAAACCTTTGTCTCGCTCTCTCTTTGTTGATTACTGAAACCATTGCTGCTGTGTGTTGTGTAGTAGTTTTGAGGGGAAGGTATTGGATTGGGGGGGGAGGCTTGAATGGCTGCGGATGACAATGTTCAGACAGCAGAAAAGGAAGATTACGATGAGAAGCTCAAGGAAGTTGAAGCAGTCTGCAGTCTAAAACAGATTTTACAGAAAACAGCCATGAGAGCGGATCTCTGGAAGTGATGTTGGTGGAATTGCCATTATCAGGTTGAATAGGCATATGAGCAGCAGGATAAAGCCAATCGAAGAGTAGCCCATAGTTCCTGCGACTATTTGTGAGAATGGAAGTTCAGAGTCCACCACTTCAGCCGGTATAAGCTCACTGAAGAAGAAGAACTTATGTTATATAAGAAGCAGTTGAAGCATTTCTATTTAGTCATTTTCTCTAGTCATCCTATTCATCTGATTCCCCAGTATGATCCAAATCAAGGAAGAACAGCAAAAGGGAAAAAGAAAAGCTACAGATACAGAAAAGGAGATAAATGCAGGAAGACTAAAGGAACTCGAACGCCAAAGAAACCACAATGATTTCGGACTTACGGAAAATAGCTTAACGCTCTCTTCTATATCTATAAACGAGAAAAGAAAGCAAAAGTGAATATGAATGACATGGTCAATTTATGTTTGAGATTGCTTCAACGTGTTGCACTTTTTCCAACTGAAATATGGCATACTTGCATTCGTACTAATACTTGTACTTGCTCGCCTATTCTGACCAAGCCCTAAGAATTAATGTCACAGTGCAAACTATGCCAGCAAGTCTGCAACTAGTCAGAAGTCCCAAGCTGCTTCCACATAATCCAAGTCCTCCACAAAGAGAATTTTCACTTCGTCAGTAAGTGTTCACATAAGGAGCGGGCTCTATTCTTAGTTTTCTTTGAAAAGGTTCAGTACTTCATGCATGATTATTAACTTAAACGCCAACGGAAACTGGGTAAGACGATCAACCGGATCACGCGGTTTGGTTCATCTAAGGCATTCTCCTCTTCCGTCTATACGCTAGATTCAATATGACAAATACACCGTAAAAACACAGGCTTACTAAGTACCGCAGTGATCGAAAAGATGAAAAAGGACTTTGAAAAGAGAGTCAAAGAGTGCTTAAAATTGTCGGAGAAGGTAAGCGCAGGGAACCGGAAGACTCTGAGTCCACAACAGACGCTCTTCCGATCTCAACTCTTCAACAAGACATTCTGGCGCAGCTTCAGAATCAGAGAGGCCAGTGTACATAAATTCCAACCAAGTTGTACTAGTCGAAGTATACTAACTTCGCCTCACCCAACACGACCTTACCGCTCTTCCTGCGTTCATTCCAACTCTAACGGCCGTGGTAAGACCGTGGGCAAGTGGAGAACACGAACCCACAAGGAACGCTCCGATCTTCACTTCCTATCCCCTCTCAAATTCAACACCCACAACTAGCCCAAAACCAAATCCTACAGCAAGACCTTAAATACTTCACGACGCTCGACAGATGCAACAACGGCAGGAGCCACATCACCAGCAGGAGCAGCAGCTGGGGCAGCTGCTGCTACCATCTCATCCCGAGGAAGCATCTTTTTCTCCAGTGGTCTGCGATCGCTTAATTTGGGCATATGTCATATCCGGCTATCCATTACCATGCATTATTTGTAAACAAGGAAAAAATACCAACACAAAAAAGAAAAAAGTGAAAGGGTTGCAAGACTTTCTCAAAGGTAAGTGAGAAGAAGAGAAAGAAGAAGAAGATCATCTACTGATAACTTTGTTGAGGGCTAAGGCCAAGGAAATGGGACCGGTGAAGAAGAGTAGGTATAACGAATAATTGAGATCAAAGTCTGAACTCGGTTGATTGTTTGTGTGATTAGAAACGTTATTCACTATAATTACATGTTCTAGGAAAGGATAAAGAAAAGAGGGAGAAGGAGAAAAGAAGAAGAAAGAAAAGAAGGAAGAAATGACTTCTTAGGCTGATGAAGTGAATTCATTGGTTGAAAGCATCACAAGTGGACTAATCAAGGAAATTCTCCCGCAGTCACTGATTCGTGAACAAGAGCAGAAAGAGCACCTTCTCGAGCCGAATTGGAGTTTGTTGAAAGGAAAATTGCCAGAGCAACAATGCTACCAAGGAGCCATGGAGAGGCTTCTCTCTCAAGTAGCTTGAATTGGCAAAGTCCCTCTAATTACTCCTCTCTCACTTCCATCTATCATGATTTCGACCGTTATACGAGCCAGTCAGTAGTCATTTCTGCTTTCCTTCTCTGTCGGCGGGATAAATAGAAGAAAAAAAAAAAGGAAGTACGCATTCAGCTGTGAAAGACGTTCTTACCTGAAACGCATTGACCGCCCATGTATCTTCAGCCCACACATCGTTATATTTCCAAAAATAAACTCTGCCTGTTCAAGATATTGCTTCTCCCACATCATATCCCATAAGAAGTGTATTCCTTTTCTCCCCCATCCCCAGAAAGCACGCTCAGGCATCGAACCAGTATGGCGCCAAATCCTGCACGCGAGAGAACCCAACTACATCAACCGAATAAAGTGAATAGCCTTAATATTACATTTAAGAAGTAAAATTACACCTGTGTACGAAGATTGAACTCTCCAATGGCTGCTTTAATAGTTGATTGACACATCCAGTTATAGAAGATGAGGACTTGGGTAGCAGAAGAGAGAGAATAATCTCTCTTTCTACCGGTAGCCGGCCTGAGTACCAGTTGCATCAAGTATAGTTACTTCTGGGGCTTATAATGAATGATACTAAGAGCTGATGTCTTGTCGTTCCAACCCCCATTCATCCCAAAAAAAAAAAAAAAGTCAGAAGTATGAGAGTCTATCTGGGGTGTTGACCAAGTTGAGATTAAATTTATCCATGGAACAGCTGTGGGAGCTCCAAGTTGTTTCAGCACCTGGATAACTTAAAGTAAGTTAGTATTTTTGTGGAATGCTTTCTCGGAAGTCAAGGAGAAGGAGCAATGACTGATGAGTATGATTCTGTCTCAAGAAGGAGGACTTTGAAGCAGTCTAATAATTAATCTCGTTGACCCAGAGTAACTTCTCTTACATCTGTGATTTTTGGTTGGGTCCATCGACAAGTCTTGAAGATTTCTTAGGATGAAAATTAGGGTGCTCTTTCTTTCTTCTTCCCCTTTGTTTTTCTTGCTGGAAGAAGAGGTGCTGGAAGCTTCTTTGCTTTTTTGATTGTCATTTGATTTGCTTCAGGGGTTTCTTTTTTCTCTTTTTTCTTTATCTGTAGAATACTTATTTTCCTCATCTAATTTTGAGTCTGTGACAGACCAATCTTTTTCAACATCTACATTTGTATCGGAGGCTATCCTCGTCATCATCATCATCATCATCGGAAGCATTCTCTTGGGAGATCATTCTAGAGGTCAAAGGGGCCATACTGTTGTGCTCTTTGATGAAATCGAAAAAGCCCATCCTGATGTCTTTCAGGAACAATCTCACGCCCAAGCATTTGATCAAATAGTTCATAAGCCGTCCAGTTTATAAACCAAGCAAGCAAAAAACCTTTTAGCTTTCATGACTGCAAGATGGAACAGCTAGATGAGAATTGGCTCTGCAATTATGCTTGAGACTTGATGTGTAGCTTGGTATTAATGAAATAGAGAAGCCCCTAAAGCATATGAAATTAGAACCAATTAATGCGCGCATCGTGATTTGATCACTAGATTAATAAATCAATTAAATTTGTTATATACACGCCACAACACACAAAGGACACAAGGCATTCAGGCTTTACTGGAAGACTTTCTGAGCAGAGAAAAAGCGTGTTGTGAAGAACTTATCGCTCCCTCTGTTCCTTCTCACGCGCGCGAGCTTGTTCCCACTTCTCTTTCTCTGCGATGGAACTAGACCAGAAAACAGAGGAAAAAAAAGAAGAGACAAAGATTCCTGACTCTAACAAGTAAGCAAGTAAACTACCTTTAGGAATGAGAAAGTACATTCTTCGAAATCCCTCTCCTGCTTTCCTCTTAAGGGCAGACTCTCAAAGGAAGAGATCGAGAAGACGGTTCAGGAAGCAGAGAAGTACAAGCCTGATGCCTTTTTCAAATGCAGCCACCATTTCAAGAACAGAAGTGCCACAGCCCGTTCCCAAATTGTAGGCAACACAACCTATATCCTTTCTTTCAACGGGTTGTTGATGCCCTTTTCTCCAAGACTCATAGAGATGAGTGTCTTCCACTTTGGGGGACGTGTGCAGCTCAGCTGCAGCTGTTGGTTTCGTAAACCCATTTTTGATCATGAAATAGCAAAGGAGCAAAGCAGGAGATAGAGTGGGCAAACGCCTGAACTCACCCTAGGAGCCTATCTATTGTTATCATCAGCTCTTGGCTTATTCTAGAATGTTTACAAAAGCAGCAGCTGCTACGTGATAAGAGCCTGTACCTGGACGCATAAACAGCATCTTGGGCTCTTCGTCGTTTGGAAAGCTTGAATTGCTTTCAAAGCCTAGAAGGGAAATCCTCAACTAGGGAAAGAGAAAAAAAGAAAAGACCCCAAAAAAGCATGAAGCAAAGACCCAAAAACAAAATAAAGGAGAAAGCCAAAAAGCAGTTTTCAATGTGTTGTGTCTCATTTACCAATTCTTGTAATGTCCGTGATCCATTAGCATAATTACCTTCCCTTCGCTAAAAAATCATAGATTTGTCTTGGCTTAACTGAGAACTCCAAACTGTTACACGATGAAAGAGAATAAGACGACTCTAAGTGATGGTACGCAAAGACTAACTACTATCTTCGTCAAATAACATCAAAGGGTTTGGTTGAAGGAAGATTGAATGGATCAGAAAACAATCACAAGAACGTAACGTGGCAAGACTGTAAATAACCTAAAGCACAGAATGGCGCGACCCAGGAACGAGCAACAGTATTCCACCTTTTCATTTAACGCAGAAGAGCAAACAGAAAATAAGCCTGCAAATAATCTAATCAGCAGCAACATCTCTGGGTCAACGAAATTATTCATCCTATGTATATGCTTTTCTTCATTGCATTCATTCACCCTTAAAGGGCATATATATTGAAACTCTGAACACTATACATTAGAGACTGGATGGTACAGAAAGTAAGAGCGGTGAAGGCGCTTTCAGCCAAGTCAAGACAAGGAAACCGTGAATTTGTGAAAATAGAGGGAGAAGCCAACATGAAGATCGTTACAGTAACGAGAAAACAGCGACGCGCAATGATGAGAGTCAAACCCCACCGCGAAATTCCGATCGCAAATCCTCCTTCAAATCTCCCTCCCTTTATTCTCTGAATCTCATCGAAACCCCCGTTTCGATTCTCCGGATGTAACCAACGACCAAAACTAGAAGTATCTTCACTTCCCCCAAGTCAGAGCTGATTCGAAAGCTCAAACTCCAAAGGCGATCTACAAGAAATAGAAGAAAGAGGGTAGACTCTTTCATAAGAAATCTAACTACAGGCAACTGTAGTTTAAGAATTTAAGCTTCTTTGGCCAACTTGATGAGACGAAAGAGAAGAAACTGAACTCCAATCTTACAAAGACGTTCAGAATCACCGCATCATCTTCACCCGATTACATTATATCCTGATTCCACGTACTAACTATGTTCTATTTGTTTTCTTAGAATCGAGTGAGAAAGAGTAGTGATAAACTAAGACTATTCAATTAGATAGCAAGAGGAAGTCCATATTTTGTTTATGCAATAGCCGATCAAGAACCTGTTGATAAGTCGAAGACACTGGGGTGCCTTGATGAAGAAGGAAGAAGAGAAAGAAGATACTGGTGCTGCTGCACCTCCACGCAGAAGGAATGCAAGGCGAGATGCTTAAACATAATTATGCATTGTCTTCGTCCTAAAAAAAAACTAGGAAAGTTGTGTTCTCTTCCCTCCCTTGAAGATAGAATTAAGGGTCAACAGTGGAATGTCATGTCCCGAGGTGAAAAGGCGGAGGCGGTAAGAGTCGAGGTGAAAGCGAAGAAAACGAGTAATGAGGCATTTTGTCCAAGTGCTTAGATGCTAGAACTTATCACCCAAACGTTCCATGATATCACTCTCTAGCAAGCACTGGTTGATCAACTAGACCTGAAGTCTATCACAGATAGAGAAGTATGCTGCTACATGATCTCCTGCAAGGACTCGGTAAACATTGAACTATTTTCTCTTTAATAAAAAGGACAGAATTCACTTGAGAATATATATATAGAGCTGCAGTGACTGATCACATATGAAGCTAGAAGCTAACATCACTTAGTTCCAATCCTTTAGCCAATTCATTTCTTTCTTCATTAGATAAAAACCCTTCACTGCCAAAGGAAACAAACACAACAGATTTCCTCTCTTTGCATCTGATCACAGGGATAACCATCATAAGCCATAAAAGAATGCCTCAACTTTCTGAACAACCACTTTGTACCAATTCCTTTCTTCCCTGCAACAACCCAAGGACAAGATGACTATGGGTTGTCCCAAGTCTGAAATTTAGTTTGTTGTTTTTTTATTGAAAAAAAATAATGGAACCAACCCAATTAACATACACGACGATATTCTGAATATGCCTCCTACCCTAGCGTCAACTCCTAAAGTAGCCTTTCTCTTTCTGACACCGGGTGCTTTACCTTTTGAGATGCTGTAGCGTCCCAGCTGCAGTACTTGAAACCGGATCAAATGTCAAGGGAGAGGCTCACGGCCGACATCATCGCTTTTTAACATTATCGGCCGATCGTATAGCTGTTCCAACCTTCCCTTCTTCCTTATCCTTACCAGTAGGAATAGGATATAGATGCGGATTTTTGTCAGGGAAAAGTTAATAGTATGAAGAAAAGAACTAGTATACTACGCAAAGTCAACTCTTTCATCTCTTATTTGTCAATGAACCTGCGGAATGATATTATAACCCATTCCCTTAAGTCATAACAAAGGACCTGCAACTCGGATTCCTAACTTGTGCTGTAAAATGACCTACTTTCTCGAGTCACCCTAACGTAACGGCTAACAGAACTTGGCTAAATTCCATGAATGCAGTATTGAGAGAAAAGGTTTGAAGCTCTTGGTTCAGATGGAAATCCTGCACACAAACAAACAGCATACTGAATGCCTTGGACCACAATGTTGCCAATGGGAGAAGGCTGAATCAAGAATGGACCCGACACTAGACAGAAATGCTAAATGAGAATCAAAGAACGCCCCCAACCTTGGCAGCAACAAACCCCTTCACCTCAGGTGTGACATGGATGGTTGAAACAGCTCCCAAAAACAAACGACGGGGAATCGATAATGAAGTTCTCGAAGCAGGTATATTGAATCATATAGGGAACAAGTATCCCCTTTAGAAAGGTGCAAAACATTCAACCATATGAATCGAACAGAAAGCCACAATGCTGTGAATGGAGAGTTCACTAATAAGTCTCGAGTTTCAACATAGAAAATTCACCATTTTACCAACTCATCCACCGTTTTCATGGCCTCAAGTAAAGAAAAGAACTCAGGTTCTATCACCTTAAAATCATGCACTAAAACCCTTCCATTGCTTTTCCCTTTGTTTGTTGCTCGACCCCCAGCTGACGTCAGCTATCGACAACAGCAAATCACTAATTGTGCATCTGAAATGGATTTCGTCATTCATCTACCGATTCTACCAGATCAAGGAACAGCGTCGTGTTTCAGTTTTTGTTCAGAAGAGTTGTCACTTTTGTACCATCTTCCTCCAAACCTCAGTTTGTTTGAATTTTCCGAGCAGACCCTGGCAACTGTGCCATTAAGGAAGCAAGGGATATTGAATTCTTTGTCCCACGGTAATACCCAATTGCATTTTCTAGAGCAAGAGATAAGGAAACAGAATGAGAACAACTATGAAAACAGAAAGTAGAAGCTGATAAGCAGCATCAAGAACCAAATACACCTGTCAAAATGGCCATAAGAGGACCCACAATCCCCACGACACACGCTCTTCCGATCTGGCGGCGGCTATGGAGGTGACAGCGGTGGCTATGGCGGCGGCGGTGGTGGTTACGTTAATGGCTCGCAACCACTAGGCAATAAGTTCGATCCCATCATACTCTGGACAGATTATTGATGTTGTAGCTTATCAGACCTTTCTTCTCTGTATGGACTACTATCTAATCGTAGTTAGCTCTCTCCTATGTATGCGGAAAGACACCTGACCCAAAGTAAGACTTGTTGTCCTTGTCAGCAGGACCTTCAAAATCTTTTCAATGTTTAGAGGCTCTTCAGGGAATCCGTCTGATCGCCGGAATTATTCGGACTGGCAAGAACTCGAACAAACAAGAGCTGACCAAGAAAAATGACGATCATGAATGATTACTTCCAAATATCAAGGAGAAGAAGAGTTTGAGTTAGGTGTAAAAGCAAGAAAGGTTGTGAAGGCAATGAAGGTGAATATAAGGCCATATGCTACAGAGACACTCTTTTACAAAATCCAATTCTCTCTCCCCTGCAGAGACATCTCTTCCATCTCCAATATGGCTGCGATAATCACGAAAAGTTCCCAAAACCTTCAATCTTCATCTCAACTCGAATCTAAGGTCCATAATCATGTTCTAAACATCACATTCCATCCAAAACATATTCGCAAGCCTTTATCTTGCGCACCCGTTTTCACTTGTTTCTTGAGTCTTTCATCTCTCATAGCCAGGACACCATTCTTAGCTTCCTTCTCATCCTTCATCTTGTTATATCTGCTAACTATTTGCTGATCTAGTTCATAGTAATATCATTTCCCTCTACACTGATTCAGTCGTCTCCACCTAACTGAGCTAGGGTTCTTTCACTCCTGAAGAAGAAGTTTAACAACAGTTTCTCTCGCTCAACATGAAGCAAGGGAAAAGAAGTCTATCCAAACAAATCATCGATCAAAGGAGCACTAGAAGCCGTGACATTTGTATGCATTCGGGGGGCGCCGTGTCATCAAAAATAGAAGAGCTCACCCTTTTCCTTTTTGTCATGATCAGGATCTCACTGTTGAGGAAATGAATTCCATTTTCCTTTCGGTGCGATTCGACCCTCCGCCCCATCCGTACATGGCACTTCTTGTTGACTAAACAAACAAATTAGAATTTGTTTGAGCCGTATTTGTTCCCTGCAATGAAGTCTATGTACCAGGCAATTAACAAACTCTAGCAACAACACCTGATTGGAAACACTCTGTGGAACTGAAAGTGGATATTCCATCTGACATCTTGTGGCCTTCGTTGGAAACGGGATTGAACGGTACACATGAACTTTCTATTTTCTGTAAACAGAAAGGGAAGTTGTGCCGAATGATTTCAATTGAGCTCGGATCCGTGAGATTTTGAGCTATGGATAACCGCAAGAGAGGCCGAGCTTGATTTCCTTGGAAAAAAGAGTCATTCTAGACCCAATTGGAAAGATTGAATACACATAGATCAAGTAAGAATAAAAATACGAGAAAGACACACAGAACACTATATTTGCTTATGATAATCAAATCCAGGTTCTAAATCTCATGGAGAATCCAAAATGCACCACGTTCTCTACATCGTCTCAACAGGGAAAGAAAAGAGGAGAGCGGAAGAGGAAGCTAGGAAGGCAGAAGAAGCAGCTGTAGAACAAGAAAAAGAGAAGAAAAGGGAGTGTAAGCTGAAGCCAATGTAGCAGTCGACGGCTGCATTTGAATCAGATCCTAATGACTGCAGTATATGGGCTGATAAAAGGCCTAATTAAAAGAAATTAGGATGTACTAAGATGCAGAAAAGGCTATGTTTTAATACAAGAATTGGTGTTGTTGACGTACTATCCATAAAAACCGACTATAATCGAAGTCACAATAGACATATGCCTGATAAAATACTAGAGAAATTCGCACCATCGATCCGCTCGTAATACCTGCAGCAGCAATAGCAAAGGCCCACTGGTACAGAAAGTTACTGTAATCGAACGAGGTTCTCCGACCCCGGCGTCGGTCACTGCGGCTGCCTGAACCTGACCAAACTAGTAGATAGTGAAGAAATACACCAAACACTAGACACTTTCAACAAGGCTACGAGAATCACAAATTGTCAACCCTTAACCCTTAAATTCAGAACCCAATTACCATTTCAATCAATATCCTAAATGGAGTGTCACTTTCATGAAATGATAGATGTAAAGCAAACTATGTAAGACTAATAACTCATTCTCTAACAAGAAAAGCAAAGAGCTCATATACAAGCATTAGACAGCAGTACCTACTACTACTTCAAAGATAAACAGATACCATCATCTTCACCTCATCTCAATAGCAGCAGAGTGAAGTGAAGTGCCCAAAACCTTATCTGGATCTTTATTGATGACATCCGTACTGGTGTGCCCAGATGGAAAGACAATCGAATCAGAAGCAGCCATGGCACAGTGACACGCGCAAGTAACTTCTTGGCTGATCGAGTATCATCCGTTCCAATTGGTTCTACTCTCGTGCTCAAAGCTAACAGTTCTTGACTCCCATTCAGAAAATGCGCTTATCCAATGCCTGAACCATGCTGTTGTTCCACCATGTAAAGACTTTTCCTCAAAAGAGGCCCAAAAAAATCCACCTGAGGAAACTGAATTCACATAAAGAAAACCCACTCAAGATCCTCAAGCCTAAACCTTATCGGTGCTGATTGACAAATCAATTTCCGCACAAGAAATCAATATCCAGAACAGAGAATCTACTTAAAGACCATGCTAATCTATACTCTATCAGTTCACTATTCTTCTAACCTGCCGATAACAGAACCGCTTACAGCATTCCTGTTGGTTTGAAGTCGAAGAAAAATCCATGGCGATTGATTGAGAAAGACCACGAATTCCCCAGCAGGAACCCGCAATCTGAGATAACCTTGCTCAGATTTGTAATCTTGGACAAGGATGCATCATTGGCCCAACCTTCAAGTCTGCCAACAAATCCTCATTTTCGTACTGACCATGCACGTCGCTCTGAAAAACTTGAATTCAGCAGTTAAGTGTAATTGCTTAGAGACACGCCTCTAACTAAATTGAAGCTGCTGCTCTACCAGAATACAAAACGAGTTCTAAGACAGAAATCATCATACAGGAACTAGTTAGTATACATAAAGTATAGGGCAATCAGACTAGTAGAAAACAATTAGTGTTTTAAGGTCTAAAACGTGTGTCCAGATGAGGCGGTTGCTATGGGCGCTGCCATTCAAGGTGGTATCCTCCGTGGTGATGTTTTTCTTGTCATCACCTGTGGAAACTACTTTGGATGAGATGGATGCTTGTCCTTGCTGTGAGTTTAGTAGCTTTGTTTGTTCCGAATTTCGCTGATTTCTTGCCTTGGTCCTTGCTCGATGGCCGAAATGGCTCCAGGTTGCCCACAGCATGTTCTACTCCACTATCAGAATAAGCCCTACAGATCTTAGAACCAATAAACCCATCAGAAAAAGATCATCAGAACCACAGAATGCACATATGTTCAAATACGAGGATTGATGTCAATTGAATTTCAATTTGAAATGAAACAACTCATTTTTTACCTTGTCTGTTCCTTTCACCTAACAGGTTTTTTCGGAAAACTCTATGATTCAGAAGGAAGCTTTTTTTTTCTCCTTTAGATCGGAACTAAACATTAAGGCCTATTGTATTGAATTTTTGATAATTTGTATCGTATATATGCTAAAAAAATAAAATAAAAGAATATACGGATTATTCTCTATCTTTCGATTTTCATTTTCCTCTTGTTTATGGTCTCAGATTCTTTAAATTCATAAATTCAAATTTGCAAGTTCATCTCATCGTTCTTCTCTGTACTCTTCTAGTACAGCCAGCCCAGCACACTTCTCATCGATATTGCCTTTAAGTACCAAAACCAAAATTTCTCCAAGTGAAAAATTTTTGCCCGCTGTTCTAGAGTTCTATACAAAATCGCATAAGAAGCTTCCTTACTTTCTTATGGGGAGATGCTGAAGGGGAGAGAAGAAATTAGGTTTCCCAAGCTGCTTCAATCTGAAACCCGAGATCTGGAGATCAAGAACCACGCATTCCAACATATTGAACCTAAACAGACACAAAAGATACGTATCTTAATGGAAAATAAAAAATATGAAATACCTAAAAGTGCGATTGAAATTTTCTCTAAATGAAGATTCAGGAACGAGACTTGGAAAAAGAAAAGGCAAAGATGCCACCGAAAGGAATCTGGCCAAGGAGAAGAAGAAGAATTGAAAAATAAACAGAAAAATGCCACAGGAAGTTAACTCAAATACAAACAATTTTTCTTTTTCAAAAAAATATTAGATAATTTTAATAAATTATACTCAAGCTAAAAAATCTAACTTGCAATGATTTAACTGAAATAACAGCTGAGTACTGATAGAGCTATCAGGGCATAATACGGCTAACGTTGGGGAAGGAAAACTGGACCAAGTAAATGCGTATATATATATAATATAAGAGAGTTCCGTTGATTAGGCAAAGAGTGGAGTCGATTAACCTGATTACTTGCCATTGTTCGATAGGTAGACCTAATCGACCTATGCCCTGGACTCATCCGTGAGCTTCCTTGGACTGAAAGACCCCTATTTGTATTGGAAGAAGGTCCGCTCTTTTTCCTCTTGTCAATCTCTGGAATCTTGGATTCTAGTCTATGTTCGAAGCATTCTCTAATTTTCATTTTCATCTAAGTGGTCTTATCCTTTGTCCCGTGCTAGGAAGCCTTATTCTTCTTTTCATTCCCAATTCAAGAATACGCCTGATACGCTTGATCGGTCTGTGCACCTCCCTTATTACTTTTTTGTATTCCCTTGTTTTTTGGATAGCATTCGATCCTTCTACGGCCAAATTTCAATTTGTGGAAAGCCTTGGCTGGCTTCCTTATGAAAACATCCATTTGACTTTGGGTCTAGACGGTATTTCTTTATTCTTCGTGATATTGACGACCTTTCTGATCCCTATTTGCATTTTAGTCGGTTGGTCTGCTATGAGAAGTTATGGGAAAGAGTATATTACAGCATCTCTCATTCTAGAATTTCTAATGATCGCCGTGTTCTGCATGCTGGATCCTCTACTATTCTATGTTCTTCCCGAAAGTGTGCCAATCCCTATGTTGTGCGGAGCTGAGCATCCTCTATTCGCTGGGAGAATGCTTTTCATCTGCAGGGGCCTTTTGTGCAGTAAACCCCCTACGGGCGGTCGTACGTCGTCCTAAAGTAGTCCCCGCGAAGCTTTCGTGAAGAGGGGTAGTCTTGTGTGTAAGCATAGCATTGTTGGGCGAACCCGCCCAAGCAAACAAAGAAGAACCTGACAGACACTTCTTTTTCCTTTTTGGAGGGAGGGTACTTCGACTAGTGGCTACCTTCTAGGACCTCAATCCGCCTACTCGGGTCTTGTATGGATATGCAGGAAGGGGTGCTCCTAGGTGTGTGTAGGGCTTGTCTTTGTTCGCGAGAATGGATTCCTCGGCAAATCCGCTTGGGGGGGGTGTGGACACACTTGCGCGAATTCGGGTAATGGCTACAAGGCAGAAATCGAAAGGATACTAGGACCAGGGATGGACGTAAACTCATAAGCTAGCCAGGCTAGGGATAATCGTCCAGGTCTTATTGGGAAAGAGAAAAGACGCCCCGCCACGGCGGTTGCTTCCTCTCTTGTCTTGTCGCCGGCGAGCTCTTGGTGAGGAGACCTTAGTCGTTCTTGCTCAAAGATAGGGGCGGAGGATCGACCCCTTCAGTCTCATTCCGAAGAAAGACGCAGCAGGCTCAGAGATAGAAGCCGCAGACAAAGGAAATGCGGGCAGGCTAGAGCTCGGCAGAGGAAATGTGGGTCCTTTTCTTAAGATTCACAGATAAGAAAAGAGTTCCAAACCTTTATGCCTCCGTACCAAGTGCTGCCTACTAGTTCCGTTCAGATAGGAAAGAGAAAAGCCATTGGAAGGACTGACATCACAGTAGTCGCGTAAGAGAGGTCGAACACGAGGGGTATCCTTTACACCTCTCTCTTTCTCTCTTTAGTTAGACTCTCTCTATCTATAGATGAGATAGATCCGCTGCGTGAGCAACCCGACAGTGCCTTAGATCTACAGGTCGCACTCCTCTTCCCAACGAGTCTTTGGGGCCCTTCAGTTTTGAGGGGGCCCTTCAGTTCTCAAGGCATGGTTTTCGTCGTAAGAGAAAGCTCTTACTAGTCCGGATAGCTGGCGAGCCTTTCGGGCGGGCATCTACTGCAAGGCAAGCATCTTTGTTCGCCACCATCCGAAAAGCAAAAGATTCGAGAGTCCAGGCTGCAAATACATGCATAGTCTAGTGGTCTAATGCCAAGGTCGACGACGGAAGCTCGGGACGGAGCCGTATGAGGCGGAAGTCTCACGTACGGTTCTCTGAGAAGGGAGTGGCTACCTACTGCAGCTTCGACCAAGCACCAGCGGTCCATTCTTCTTTGGGGCCACCCCTTACTCTACCATTATTATAGGGGTCTGGGGTTCGAGACAAAGAAAGATCAAGGCAGCCTATCAGTTTTTCCTTTATACTTTACTTGGATCTGTTTTTATGCTATTAGCTATTCTGTTGATTCTTTTCCAAACAGGAACCACCGATTTACAAATTTTATTAACCACAGAATTTAGTGAGCGGCGCCAAATCTTTCTATGGATTGCTTTTTTCGCCTCTTTCGCCGTCAAAGTGCCTATGGTACCAGTTCATATTTGGTTACCCGAAGCTCATGTAGAGGCACCTACGGCAGGATCCGTCATCTTGGCAGGAATTCTTTTAGAATTGGGAACCTACGGCTTTTTAAGATTTTCCATACCCATGTTTCCCGAAGCGACACTTTGTTCCACTCCTTTCATTTATACTCCAAGCGCTATTGCTATAATATATACTTCCTCGACCACTTTAAGACAGATCGATCTTAAGAAGATCATAGCTTACTCCTCAGTAGCTCATATGAATCTGGTGACTATTGGTATGTTTAGTCGGGCGGCGGCCGTTAACTCACCTATTTGGAGTTTTGGATACACAAGGCCAAAACATGTGTACCGGGCATGCGACCCATCAACCTACTAGCAATGGGGGAGAAAACATAGCATGTCGCAAGAAAGGATTCGAGGCGTCAGCAATGCCTTCCAAAAAAAAAGCTCTTAGCGCCCAGGGACGAGAGTGGAAGGGAGGTACTACGCGCAGGCAGGCTAAAGCAGCACAGGCTCTACGAAAGTCAGAATCGAATATCGAATCTTTCTCTTGACTTTCCCAATTCAGCAGTCGAATAAGAATTCAAGGACGTGAATCGAGTGCTTCTAGGTGATTGGAAATAACGCGACTAACTAGTTGAGAGAGGTTACGAAGTTGCTATACGAAAAGCGATTTTTAGATAGCCAGCTCTGTTCTGATAGATCGAAAGAGATACAGAGGGAATCTATCAAGAATAAAGGAAGTTCAAACAACTCGATCATATGAGAGAGGAAATCAAAGAACTCTACTTGAACTAGTTGTAACGAGTTAGATACGTAGTTGAAGGAGTCGACAGGGGAGAAAGAGACTCGGAGAAAGCGCTTTTTAGGCCAGCTCCGTTCTCTTATTCATCGATCCAATGCACTTCGTCTCATGGAGGGAAAAGCCAAAAAGTAGTGGTCTTGTTGTTATAGCCTCGACACATTCCCTTCTCTCCCCCGTCCCATACAGAAGAGCGCAGAGCCCCGGCCCGACCAGTTGGTCCGCTAACGTAAAGCGAGGAGTTGAGCCTGAACTAGCGAACCGAAGTCACTTTCGGAACCATACTTCCTAGAGCGTTGATGTGTCCAGTCCAATGGGAAGGCACAAACGAAGGAATCCTCCGCGGACCATCGGGGACCGAGTGGTAAGGCCATGATAGGCAGGGGAAAATCTCACTCATTCTTCCATTGGGGACAGGTGCACGAACGACAACTCCAAACGTCACACATCCGCAGTTACCCACCTTTTAGGTGGCACCGGCGAGATCCAGCTAAGGGCCTGTCGCGTCTGCTCCACTCCGCTGCGATCTGCTGAACTCAATTTCCTTCCCGATAAGAGGCGAATGGGTGCCTTAGGTCAGTTTCAGGGCGGAGATAGAAGAAAGACCAGAAGAATGATTCATTTGTGGATCGATGAGCTTTTTCAGTCCCTAAGAATCCATAGAATCTTTCTCTATACATGAACATCTATTCTATCTCTATATCTAGGCGATCCCTCTATACATAGAAGCATGATCGCCTTTCTTTGCTATGTTCACTCAGTACCAATAGAAAGGAAAACTAGGCCTGGGGAAGGGCCACAAGCTAGAAATCGCTAGCCTATAGTCGTTGGCCTAAGCAAAGCGTCACGACAAGATCCACCTTATGAATGGAATCTTAAGTAGGGGGCTTAACCCGCCCGCCTACCAATCAAAGAGAGAGTAAGCCTAAGCTCACCCGTAAGCTCTTCGAGCTTCCCTTCATTCGCTTCGCGAGAGTCGCACAGCAAGCACATAGCTGGAAGTCAGAGGGTCCATACTACCAGCCTAACCCTTCGCTCCGAGGGACCGTAGATCGGAAAGCGCATTCTAACACCATTCATCCAAAAGAAAAGAGAAGGGAAGGGGCCTATTTATTTGCCTCTGCTTCACCATATCTACACACGCTCAGGATGAACGCCTAGTGGTCCTGCCATCACGCCGCAGAACGGGAGCTCGTGTGGAACCTTTTTCTGGCGTAAAAACGATAGAACGTAAGAAAAAAGAAGGACCGCCTAACCAGAGGGTCCATAGGTAGGGTAAACTCGGCCAAACTCGAAAGGACCGACGCGCACAATCCTATCTGAGCTAGAAATTTCCAATTGGTTTAGCCCTTGCACTTCGGACAGCCATTTGTAGCATCATAAGCCTCCCTTTCGAGGAGTACAAGAGTCAGGCTCTAGCAGTGGTCTGGCGCTGCGTGGTGTATAGCACGAAAAACCTTTCGATACAAGATAGGTTCCAATCAAATGATTCACAGACTTCCTTTTTGTCTTCTTTCTCTTTCCCCCTCAGGATTCTGGAGGGAGGGAGGGGAAAGGTGGGCCTACCTATCCCGATAGGACCCCCTAAAAGAAGGGGAGCTGGTGAGAGGACGAGACGAATTCTGTACGTGATCGTAGTATGTCGTCTCGTCCCCGCTGCATCGAAGAATACCTATCTACTATGTTCCGATTCACTGAGTTGGAAGATAGAGTTGGCGTGGGGCGATGTGAGACTCCAGTCTGACCCGGGTAGATAGATGCTAACTATGGGTAGGAAGCAGGAACCTTTCTGTAAATCATTAAGGGGGAGATCTCTTAGACTACCATCGATCGACAGAGCGGAACGACCAGAAAAAAGAAGTGCAATTCGAAAGCCGTATGATAGATGCTAACTATCTTGTACGGTTCGGGGGGTAATCAGTGTACTCCGATGGGGGGAATCTTTGGCTCTATCGAACATACAGGGAATTGGAGGTAGCATTTTACTGATGTTAAGTCATGGACTGGTTTCTTCAGCCCTTTTTCTATGTGTTGGTGTTCTATATGACCGACATAAGACTCGACTTGTTAGATATTACGGAGGTTTAGTGAGCACCATGCCGAATTTCTCTACCATTTTCTTCTTTTTCACTTTGGCCAATATGAGTTTACCTGGGACTAGCAGTTTTATCGGGGAATTTCTCATCTTAGTAGGAGCTTTCCAAAGAAATAGCTTAGTAGCGACATTAGCAGCGATTGGGATGATTTTAGGCGCGGCCTATTCCCTTTGGCTATATAATCGTGTGGTTTCTGGGAATTTAAAACCCGATTTCCTCCATAAATTCTCCGATCTAAATGGCAGAGAAGTTTTCATATTTCTACCTTTTCTTGTTGGAGTTGTTTGGATGGGTTTAACTACCAAAAAATCATGGGTAATGCAATGGCATCATGACATTGTAAGTGCTTGCGATGGGACGGATGCGACTTCCCTCAGTTGGTTTGGGTGGCATAGCCCGTTGCAGAAGTCCCTCCCCCTTTTTCCTTTTCTGGACTCTTTAGGGAGCCGCCAAAGCTTGACTTTACTAAACGAATCAAGCGCTAGGCCCTTCCTTGTTTGCCTAAGTCCTGCCGGGTAGGACCGATAGAAAGAAAGGACGGGGGGCGCATGCTACTTCTGAACCCTGTCTCCGAGGGACAGTTGAACGAGCGACTCATGAATGCTGCCGGGTTGGACGAGCCCCCGACTTCGGTCTTTTTTTTAGCAAGAATCACAGCCTTACCTTATCTTCACCATGATACGGACTCCAAGTTTTTATGGCAGAGCACGAGGATATTTATCATCAATATGATAATGGGAATGGAAACCAGAAGCACGACTGGGGTCTTCGTGGTCCAAGATAATCCAAATCAGTAAGAGTAAGGTAAGCATGAGACTTTTTGGTAGTACCGGTGAACCAGATGGCCGCGGCTATGGAATCTGGGACGGAGGACTTGTAGTATCTCTCTAGATCTGGCAAAAGCAAAAGAAGCCCTAACATAATGAGAATGATAGGTCAAAGCAAGACGACTCTGGATCGAGGGCTCGTCCCCGGTCAATATGGGATGCAAAGAATAGGGGCCGGAGCACTGGAATATTTCTAGCAGAGAGCAAAACAATAATGAGAATGATAGGTCAAAGCAAGGACCTATCGAGGGCTCGTCCCCGGTCAATATTGGATCAAAGAATAGGGGGCCGTAGCACTTAGCCTTTTTTCAGCATAGGGTAAAAGATCGTAGAGTTCCTTGCCGAGACTCTCAATGGATCCTCGGCGCGCTGGGCATACCTCTTTCGCCCTTCTCGTGGCGGGAACAGAACAGGAAAGACCCGGCAGACCGGACCAGGGCGAGCTTGATGGAAGGGAGAATGGTAAGTGAGTCGAATTCCCTTTCTGTTCTTGGTTTGGGCTTTCTTCGAGCTCCCTCTCGATCTGAATCGTAGTGGAGAAGAGGGAAGGAGTCTAAATCAATGAAGATGTTTGAACCATTATTGATGGACGTTGCACATGACCGATCAATTCCACTCAAAGTCCGGCGCTAATAGAATCCTAGTAGCGGAGGGAAAAGGCCAGGCTTCTTTCGTAGTTCTAGTAGCTGGGTCTCATCAGATCTATTCCGTCGGAATCAAACGAAGGTCGAAGGAAGATCTAATGAGAGGGGCATAGCGGCGACCTTGCCTGGCCCCATTCCCGAACCTAGCAGCGCCGTGCCTGAATGCAGACCGGACCAGAGTCTTCTTTGAGCTGCTCCCACGCATGCAGACCGGAAGATCTCAGTCCTGGACTGGAAGAAGTACATAGAAATCTTGGGGACCTTGGCGGGAGTCTCATTTCTAGGATTCCCTCTTTGCTTGCCACATTTCCATTGATAGATAAGAGACCGACCTTGCACAAATTGACTTGAATGAAAGAAGAATAAGGATGCTTCTACGGAAGAGGTTTACTTTCGCTCGGAGGTCATATAGATCGGAATCCGCAGCGAGAAGAACGAACTATTCACAGCTACAACTACTAGATACAACTACTAGACCTTCTATAGGTTGTGATTCTAAGGGCCCTACTTCTTTGCCCCAGCTTGTCGCATTCCCCGAAAATGCCCCTGTACGCGATGCATTCCTTTGATGAATGCGATAGGACGACCGGACCTTAATCCACCAACAGGCTGGATAACGTTCCCCTATTTCTTTCATGCGTTTAAGGATATAATTGGCCTACGACGTCAAAGACCTGGTGAGGACCACTCCAACCAAAGAAGGAACCAACTCCACTAGGTGCACTCAGGAAGGGATATCCGGCAGGAAGAATAAGAAGAAAAGTCCAGGTTGGTTGGTGAGCCTAGTGATAGGAAACTATCTAGCTTGGTTCGGAGAGCACTTGTTGTCTGAAATATTTTTGTTCCTAAATGCTAGGGAAAAAATGCTGAACTATTGACGCTACTTGTTTGGATGGGTGTTTACCCCAAAGTCTTCCTGGACTGCATGCATACATCCGTAAGTAACTTAGTGCAACATGGCAAATTTCATTGATAGGAATCAGAAAAGAAAAGAAAAAGAGGATTGATTATGCTACATCGAAGGCATCAGGGGAAAGACACGGAAGACGAGGATAGGTGTCCACTCTATTGTATTTGGCGAGTCAATCAAAGGGACATTAGTCTATTTTCATCGTTAATCAATTGATGTTCTCTGAACTGCAGGCTCAACAGAGGGAAGAAGCAGCAACAAAACGAGAGCGAGCAATGGCCTACGCTTTCTGATGTAAGCAAAATTTCTGCGATTCCACTGCCCCAAATTCTATCATCGCGGTATACTTGAAATCAATCTTTGCCTATCCGATGGAAAGCAAAAAGAAGAAACGTGCACAAATGACTGGGAAGGGAGGATTGTCTAGTAGACATAAGCTAGACCCGAAGGAGTGGCGGGATTACTGTGAGACTGATAACTAGCCTCGTGTTGGCATGAAAAGGAGGATTCACGGAGGAGTTGAAGCAGAACAGCTTTCACAAAAATGACTGGGATCAAGAATTTGCCAACAATCCCACAAGCTTCCCATTGTCTTGTTTTTATCGTCGACCTTTCATCGGGTCGACTCGTAATCAACCGATCCATCATCTTAATTCATCACTTTCTTTCCCCAGTTCCTTCTTTCGGTAAATCTTCAACTTCAACAACCTGGTCATCTTGCACATCGTCTGTAGGAGGCGGGGGGGTTTTCCAACTTCATCTTGTCTTTCCACTCCTGGACTTCTAGTTTCTTATAGCCGTTGGTAGTTGGTAGTAGTGAGTCTCTCAACTTAAGCGCACTCTTACTCCAACCCACAACTAAACTATCACCATGTACCTCCCAACTCCATCGCTATTATCTCTAAGGATTTCAAGCAAACATGTTAGGACTCATTCCTAAAGAGCCTCGTCCAATAAAACGAAAAAAAGTGTTAATTCGAAAGCGACAGAACTTTTTTGAAAAGTTGAGAAGACTGCTCTGCATGCCTGTCTCGTAGGATAGTGTTCTTTGCAAAGCTTTCACATCAGGCAAATCACGAAAAACCCATAATGACAATCAGATTGGCGACCAAGGCCGAGGATGCAGATGATCCTAAAACACCAACTCCGTGAAAATAGGCTTTGCCGTTGAGAAGACACTGAAGGAAAGTGAAGAATGATCTTAGCTCTTGAATATTCAGACAATAAAAAGAAAATAGTAACAAAGATGAGCTGATTCCACTCTTTTCTCTCAAATCAGCCAATTCAAGTTGGAGTAGTTGTTGTATATGATAAGGATATTTTTATTATTGACTATCCACAACCTACCATCAAAAAACCACGCTCATCCAATCTTACCAAATAACCAGCTCAGAAGCAGTTTCGTCGTTGGTAATCTACGATGAGTGGAGATGTCAGCTGCAGAAAATCAAACCAAAATAAAATCATTGTTCATCTATCTATCATAGTTGCTCTCTTCGTCTTCTTCTTAGTGAATGAAAAGGGACTCCCTCCTCAACATAGTTAGAGCTCTTAGAATGAACTATTTCTCGTTTTGGCACGGCCTTTCATGAAATTCTCTTCTCCAACAATATGCTGCGATCTCTCACCCGTGCGTGTCCAGTTCTTTTCTCTCTCGTTCTGAGGATCGAAGCTTTTTTTTTTTTTTTGTTTTTTTTTGGCTCGCAAAAAAGCTAAGATCCTGATCCAGAATGCTATCTATCGACTTCTCCAAACACAATATCTTGAGTCCCAATGATGGTGACCACATCTGCTAGCATGTGATGTTTGGACATAAAATCGAGTCCTTGTAAATGGGCAAATCCAGGTGCTCTTATTTTACAACGATAAGGACGATTGCTTCCATTACTTACGAGAAATACCCCAAATTCTCCTTTAGGTGCTTCGACTGCGGTATAGGTAGAAGAAGCTGGTACAGAAAAGCCTTCTGTATAAAGTTCGAAATGGTGAATTAAGGTAGAGTATTCCGATGATCCTGTAGTCATTTGGCCGGCTATTGAAAGAAATACTGCATCTGCTCCCTCTAGAACCGGTCCCATCTCTCTCCAAACCTAACGTGGTAGTTTCCCATCATAGGGCTTTCTATCTATAGATTGAGTCATTCTCCCAAGTAGCTAATTCGTTCAGAAGTCAGTAGACTCACATGGATAAGGCGGAGCGCACTCTGATCGACTACGACTCTTAACCTCTTGTCTCACTCTTGGCTCACGTAGACCCTTTTCTAAAGACTGTCCTCTCTCGGGTGGATGTTGGTCCAGCCTACTACGAGGATTCCGTATCCAGCAAGCCAACCTATACAAGGTTTTGCCCCTTTACTAGGTTGGAGCTCTTTTTCTTCCCTTCATTTCATTTTTCTTCCTTAGGGAGGCTGGTGCGCAAGAGCACACAAGCCTTTTTTTCCCTTGACTAATTAGGGGTCCCGTGGTTCCTATGCTGCCGCCTTTTCTGGTCCTTTTCATTTAATGCTTCGACCCGAAGCGATAGCTTCTAGCTAGTTCAGTGGATAAGATGGCTGCGCTCTAGCTCACTCAAGAATGGGACGGCAGTGGTCCGCCGGCAAGCTCGTTCTGATCTTGGACGCAGTACATTGGAATCCTGAAGCACCACCACGAAGGCTACCGCGCATCTACGGTGCGATAAGGCACCACCCTCTTGTGCCAGCAGCCAACTCCGGCGTGTCAGCTTAGTTATCCTCATCAAGCCACTTAGTGGATGTTTAGCTTCCCAACTGCAAAACCTTTTTTTTCCCCCAGATCCATGAATAAGGGAGACGTAAGTGGATTCTTCCGAAGAACCAGAAGCAAAACGTTATGCCGGGGCAGGGGAAAAGAAAAGGCTTCGAAAAAAAAAAGAAATGGGGGCTTTCCGAAAGCTTCTCCACGCGAAATGCGCCAACCTCAGGATGCTTTACTCCTAACCCCACAAGGTTCCTAGATGGAGCTTAACCTGAGTCTCGGTTAAGAACGGCGATGATATAAGTTCGAAATGGTGAATTAAGGATTCCATGGATAGTTTCATTCGACCTCGTGATGGAGGACATAGCTTACGATCATCGGCTTTGATCATGCCACTAGGCATTTGATTAAGACATTGCACAATGATCCGAAGACTTTGGCGCATCTCTTCAATACGAATACAGTAACGATCATAGCAATCTCCTCTGGTACCTACAGGTACGTCAAAATCCAATTGGTCATAAACATCGTAAGGTGCTGCTCTTCGCAAATCCCAGCATACCCCTGAACCTCTTAACATTACACCACTGAATCCCCAATCTTTTGCTTGCTGTGCAGTAACAGTACCAATATCCACTAATCGTTGTTTCCAGATACGGTTGCCGGTTAACATCTCTTCTAATTCGTCGATACGAGAAGAAAATTGTTGTGTGAAAGAATCAATATCTCGACATAAGCCAAAAGGCAAATCTTGTGCCACTCCACCCGGTCGTATGAAACTGGCATGCATCCTGGCTCCCGAGACTCTTTCATAAAATTCCAACAATTTCTCCCGCTCCTCAAAAGCCCATAGGAACGGAGTTAATGCTCCCACATCCATAGCATGAGTAGTTAAAGCAAGTAAATGATTTAAAATTCGAGTGATTTCACAGAATAACACTCGTATATATTGAGCTCGTACTGGTACCTCGCAATTCAAAAGTCTCTCTACGGCTAAAGAATAAGCGTGTTCTTGGGCCATCATAGAAACATAGATAGGGTCAACGACGGAATGAAGAACGAAACTTTACGATAGCTTTTACGTACACATTGACTTGCATCACATACACAAGTGCTCTCTGAACCGGGCAAGAAAGTCACCCATAACACGGCTCGTGCATTGGAGTTATCTTAGCCCCAGGCCATGCTATTCCATAATATTGGAAAAAAGGCAGGGTAAAGTAAGAACTAGTAATGAAGGTCGCTTTTGGAATAGTAGTAGGGCTCTTTGGTGGCGCGTTCGTGGAGGCCAAAAAAAGAGCAAAAGGTTGGTTGGGTGCTTGTGAAGCAAGGCTCTGTACTCGAATTCCAGGGGCGAAGCTATGGATGGACGCTCTTATAGAAACTCCTGCAGAAAGAAATGGCCTTCTTTTTCTCGATTTCCGGGCCGGACGGGAGGTTCAGGCCAGAAGAGTGCCCTCCCGGTAAGGAAGAGGGTAAAAAAAAAGGTGCTGTCATCTATCTTCTTTTCCGAGGCTCCGAAGGCAAGACCGGCTCAGAGAATCACTTGCACCATTTGGCCTTTCGTTTCGCCAACAACAAAGAAGTCCATCCTTTCCAATTTCCCATTCCTTCCCTGACAAAGTTTCCTCTCCTTCAGTCGAGAGTTCTTTGAGTCCTCCTTCCCTTTCTTCGCCATACCCGGGCGCCCTCCTTTCCTTTCACTAATCACTAAGCCAATCAAAGATCCAATAAGTCAAGCTTCGTCTGTGATGTCAGGGGGAGTTTACTCGACTCCCTAGTCTCCCGCACTGCTCCAGTCAGTCTGCTACTCCATATGAGGACCTCCTTCTCTTCTGCCCACTCTCCGTTCAAACGGTTCTCAAAGCAGAGAAGGAAGGGATCAGGTACCACGAGCCCTCTGTCCCACACATCTATCCAGAAGCAAGTGTAGTTCACCGGTTCCACCGAATGCTCCTATCTCTCGGCAAAGATCGTGTGAGTGGGCAGTTATGCTTCAGATGCTTCGCCATAGAATAGATCGACCCAGTTCCCCTTCTTTTCCGGTGCACTCGCTTTAGATCTCCGACACACAAGGAAGGAGGCGGTGGGAAGGAAGCAGCCCTAGCCTCTGTCCGGCCGATCATTCCAATGGCATCTCGCATTCACGACCCCGTTTGACTGCCGCTCGGGGATGTAGTTGTAGATAGGTGAGTCTTAGCGGGTCATTGGCTCCACCTCTTATCTCCTTCTACGACATGCTGTTGTCGTTGCCATATTCCATATGTCACTTAGTCATCTCTGCTTCGCTGTGGGTCAGCACCTCCGAAAGAAAGGGAGGACTTCATTCAGTGACCCCGCGATCGCCATCTGAACGATCAGAATAAGGTAAAGCTTGAAGATAAGTTTTGTACTCTATGAATTTCTCAGTCCCCCTAGTCGGGTAGGGCCGTCGACCAGACTCCCCCTAAAAACCGTACGTGCAGATCTCCCTGCATGCGGCTCAGGCCATTCGAGGTGGTCTAGACCGGCATTCATTCGCAAATCCTGTATGTAGTGAAGAGACTGCAAAACCTTAGAAGCGAGCGCGTGTAGGCAGTGCTGTCTGTTGGACCTATCTATTCATTTCATTTGCTTTATCCTTTATTTCTCTCACTTTGCTCCCTCTTTGATTTCCAAGAATTCATGCACTTCCCTTTATTCCATGGGTTCGAATAGGGAAATTTCTTCTGTCAAATAACCCGGCCTCCCCTGGCTCTTTCACCGTCTGGTCTCCCTTGACTCCCTATGCTCTCCCAGCGCAGGCCTACCATGCTTCGCGCTTGTGTCGTTTTCGTCAGACGGTCTTTGCCAGTAGTGCCATCCTCCCCGCTGGCTGTATCGGCTGGTTGTCCCTCATGCCTTCTCTTAGGCTATGGATTAGAGGAAGAAATGTAGTGGAATGGAACAGCAGGCGGGTTACACGTTCCGCTGTGCCTAGATGTGAGGTGCAGGTAGTGATGATCACCCCGGGGTATGCGCTAGCGCCCTTGACAGGCACTCCAGAACCCGCCAACGCTCATGAAACCCGGATGGGTCTCTTCTTTCAGCCGACCTGAAGTGTGGATAACGAGGCCACCTTCACAACCTTCTCCCTTCTGTCCGTAAGGCAGGACGGTCGCTTGACTTGCTCAACCGCCGCCCGGTGCTCATGACGCGCTACCTACACCGGGGACCAAGCAGGGCTTAGCTAGCGGCATAGGAGCCGACTCGGCATCAGTGGCTTCGTCCCCCTATGGAGTAATCCAATATGGGGTTCCGCACGTTCCACCACTTCTCCGTTCATTTCTAATACTAGTCGTAAAACACCATGAGCAGCAGGATGTTGAGGTCCGAAATTCAAAGTGAAATTTTTGATTTGTCTCTTCCTAGTCGTCATGAGAAAGAAAGCAAGATTAGTGAGAAAGAAATAGATTATTCCCTGAGAGCTTGTCAATACTACGAGAAATGCATCTCCTTCGACCGCGAGAGAGACTTCTATGTCAGACCAGGAGGGCGATATGTTGAAAGAAAGCGGCAGATGACCTATGCTAACTACTACCTTTTAGTTAGGAAGCTTGAGAGAGACTAAAGTATAGTGCACCATACCAGAGAAGGTTTTTTTTCATGCTAGGCCCCAGACCTACTAAGTCCGAGACGCAGCCCCCTTGCCTAGATAGACGAGCGCTTCATACCACTTCGTCCTTTCGACTAGACCGGATAGAAAAAGTCGAATGCAAGACAACAAGAAAGCAAGAAAGAATAGGAAGGACATAAGGCGGAGAGCGTCACGGCGAAAGAAGAGAGAAAGCAAACCTAGCAGAACGGGCATGCTACCCTACCCCCTCCGCTTAACAGACGAGGGAAAGAGCTCCAGCTCCGCACGCAGGCTCTTTCCCTTTCCAAAGATTTGGTTTGTTTGCTATTATCATCTACCTCATATCAGGGATTCCTGGGGCCTATGTGTTATGGTATCGTCCACTCTACCGTGCATTTGGACGGAAAGTCGATACTGAAAGTTTGGAGTCTCTCTCTGTAGGCATGCAAAACAACAGATGCCCCAGCTCTACGGGGCGATGAGGTGGACAAGTGACTATAGAAAGGGGAAATGGGGGAGCAGAAGAACTCCCCCGTCTGGAGCTGGTCTGTACGTTATACCATAGATGATGTTTCTTGTCTTCTCGCATAAACAGACCCAGGAGCGACTTGATCAAGGGAAAAACTCCTGAAGAGATACAGTATCATGACGAGAATATAGCAGGGACAATAACAATAATATTAATAATAATAATAATATTAGGAGGAACAATACGTGGGGGATTTTAGGAGCTCAATAATGAGGATAAGGATACACAAAGTAAAGAGCATGGTGAAGAAAAAGAGCTCAATAAGCCTAGAGGAAAGGAAAAGATGCAACTAGTTGCATCGGCTCAATTTCATCTTTATCACCAGCTTTCCTTTCCATGACCTACAAAACAGATCGGAAGAGCAAACATTGGGAAAAGAAGAATCACCCCCCCCCCTCCACTCTTTTCTCCTGTTGCGAAAAGAGACCAGGGCTTTGAGGGACGACTGATTGACCTTCGACGCAGGAAGCATCGAATTGCATTAGTGGGATAGCTTACTTAAATACTCCCCCAAGCCAGGAAAGCTAGTGCTCGTGAATGCGCTCCTTACATGCATATTCTAGTACCAGTCCTTACGCCCAGGAACCTACGTTACGAGGCCAGAGTAAAGCCTTAAACGAGAGGGAGAAGAACTATGGAAAGCATAATATAGGAGGCGGCGGCAGAGGTCAATGCGACCATCCACTGGCTTTGGTGGCAGTTTCTTCTCCAGCAGCTCATCTCTTCCGAGTAACGAGATCCTTCGAAGGGAATTACCGTCAACTCGCTTAGTTACTAGTAGTACTCTTGCTGCTTACTCTGTTTTGTGTGCTTAATTAAGTTTCTGTTAATAATTTTATATTATACAATCAATAACAGTGGTTTTAAATTTTTAACTTGTATTATTAATTTATTTATTTTTTCTTTTGGAAATAAAAAAAATGGAGTCCAGTGAATAATCTATTTCAAGCTATTGAGCTATAGGACAAGCAAAGTATACCGGAGAAAGATAATGGGTGTCTCGTGGATGTTGCCAAGCCTGCAAGCCATGGGGAGTTCCCAGTAGGCTTGAATGCTAGCGCCCAAACACTATCGAATTTAATAAGGAAAAGGATAATATATGCTAAAGGCTGATGAGTCCTATTTGATGTTTTTGATTCATATGCATAGGCATATGGAGAGGTCCAGGAGCTAAACCTTCTTTTTATAGGTTTTATTTTCCTTAATAAAAAACACTCTATTGAAATACTAACTGTACACCAAACCTCTGGAGTATATCATCAGTAGATAGTCTTTCATGAGCACAACCAAAACCACAGAGTAATAACTGAGGTACCCAGCCTGAGAATATAAAAAGGGGAAGTCATGAATAAATTTACCAGCATTGCTTCTGCCGAATACCGTGATATAACCTTGTTCACCTGAAGAAATGTTGCCTTCTCCATAGCTTTCGATCTCCTCCCCTTCCTACAAACCGTCGGGTGGGACATCAGCTTCGAAAGCTCCTCCCGAGCCAAAGCTAGTTCTCGGGGTAGGGGGGAACGAAAAGCTGCTGATCATTCCAAGCTAACTATGATTCTTTATCGTATGGATTGGACCGTCTTAGCAAACAGCACTACATTGCCCTACCCCGATCCCAATATCCTTCCCCTACTCGCTTGGCAAGTCCCAACATGTTCATGGTCCCGATAACATTGGTCTTTATCGTCTTACAACTTGTACAAAATTGGACAAGCAGGACAAGCAAGGTGGGTAAACAATGAAGTCATTGTGAGCAGCAAAGACCAAGAAAAACCTCATTCCTAAACTCCTTGAATTCCCCACAGGTCTCGGATTTAAGACGTGTGCTCTTCCGATCTGACCAAAAGAGCACTGCTGAACCATTAGAACTAATTGAAAAAAAAAATGCTCATAGCTAGGCTACATCGTAACCCTAGAAAAAGGAATTAGTTCAACAAATAGAGAGAATCAAAGCAGTTGCTGTCATGATTGATGCCGAGAGAAAGAGAGAAGGATAGAGATGATTTGAGTTTAGACTAGCTATGCCGTTCTGGAAAGGGGCGCCAGAGAGGGAGAGAGCCCCGTCCCTGTGTGGCCACGATGTTTTTTTTTTTGTTTTGAGTTTCTTTTTTATTTTCTCTTCACATGGTATATGTTCTTTGAAGCTTGATATTACCTTCACCCCCAGCCAGGTTCATACTTATTGGCTCTGGAAACCCTGAAGAGGGAGAGCTTAGGCCACAACTTCTTGATCGTTTTTGGTATGCTCCATGAATAGCATACGAATACCACAAGAATACGCTCTTCCTAAATAAGAAGATATAGAAGAAAGAAGTTCAATGGCCAGCAGTAAAAAACATCATGAGACCAAGACCAAGAAGAAGAAGTCAATCAATGGCGTGGAGAGGACAGCTTTGGCTGGGAAGCCCAAACTTCCCGAGTTTTGCTCGAACTGCCTCTTGCTTGCTCATTCCCTCTTGATCCGTATGTAGACGAAGATATTGAACAGCCACCATGTATAGCTCGCTTAGGGCTCGAGGTCCGTTAGGCAGAAGAAGCAGCTGCTAAGAAACAGGAAGAAGAAGAGGAAGCTAGGAAGGCAGAAGAAGCAGCTGCTAAAACATCGGAACAGCGGCGTGAACGGCAAAAAGGCAGCGCCACCACTGGATACATCGAGATATGCCAGCAAGACCGGCAGTTCGTCTGGTACACTTCTTGTGAGGTAAAGGACAATAGTTCAATTTAAGCCTTTTTTTTGTGTTTTGAGAAAATGGCCAAGTAACACGTTGATTTATATACTACCTGCTATTGCAAAAAGTCTTCTTTTTTGATGTTACATCACTTAATACATAATATCAAGGCATAAGCCACATCGCCTTTATCTAATAGTACATTGCATCCCTACAACATGTACTCAAGAACAACATAACCCAACATTACAATCTTCTCCTTATTTTGCTTCAATGAAGAGAATGCATACTGCTCATCAGGTCCCGGATCTCTATCCATATCCTTACACGACTGGATCCTTAAATCCAGATTCGAAAAAGCGGCCTCTTTAATGTTGAACTTCTAAGTTAATATGGCCTGAATCTGAAGAAAGAACAATCAACTGCAAATGAATAACAATCAAACAAGACTTGAGTCAAGCAAGTCTGTGGCCTAGGCTAGCAAAGCAAGGGAAGTGAAAGGCTATACCAATCGCAAACTTCTACGGTAGGAGAGTGATGAAGGGCAACAGCAAGCTATCCCTGCAGCCATGTCTAACATAAGAGTTCATCAGCGATAGTCAGATAGTGAAGATAGAAAGAGAAGGAAGACTAAGTTGGTTCCAGAGTGCTTGGGAGGAAGAAGCTAAGAGATGAAACTTTTTACTTTCTTCACTAGTCGTTATTCTCTTGACTTCTAAGTTACCGTTGGACTTTTTACAACACTTTCCCTACACGACCGCTCTTCCGATCTGGAAAGAGGGAGATGAGTTGAAAATGTCTGGCTGTCACGTGTGGAATAAAGACTAATTGCTGTGGCAAGAGTCATGGAATATGCCTGCTAAAAAACAGCTTGAATATAGTCTCAAAACAAAATGCAACAAGGAAGGAGAGAGTTAACCATGAAAATTAAACATTTAAGCTTAGAATTCATCTGCTACCTAGCACTCCACCAATATCGACCTCACCTTAAACATCGTATTCTGTTTTGACTCTCTTTCATGTAACAAAAAAAGAAAAGAGACAAAAAAGGCAAAGAAGGATCGAACATGTCTTTATTTAATCCCATATCATACCTGGAGCCTAGGTGATATCCTTGAATACCTGAAGCAAGAAATCAAACACACAATACAAAACAAGCTTCACAGAGAAGATGCGAATAATGAATGCAACTATAGAGAACTCATGATTTTGCTGCATGAGGTACAGACGCTAATGCCCTTACTATTTTTCTGTCCCAATGAAAATAGGCAGCGCCCGAGCACTTGTTCGGTATCTTCCGATCTCGAGTCCACCAATGTCCAGTGTTGAATACGATAATATCAGAAGGACTGTTTTCCTCGTCAGCAATTCGAAAACTATTTCGGCAATTCCAAACATGGTTTCTCACCCCAAATATGCATCCCATCCAGTTAGCGAAGCCTCAATCCCTCAGATTCAATCTTGGACTCGCTAGAATCTGATCCTAACAGAGAGCAAGAGCGACACGAACGAAGATCATAATAAAAGGATCACCCACTCACCCCAGCTGAGAGGCGGTACATGGAACAAAGAGAGAGAATTGATTTCCAAAAGCTGGCAAAGACATCTGATAAATCTCACCGTGACCGTATCGAAGACCGCCATGCTTCCTGCTACACCTTTTACATGAATTTAAAAAAAAAAAGACTCGATCAACTAAATGACGTATAGAACAAGAGTGGTCCACTCGCGTGTGTTAAGCATATAGCTAGCCTTTTTTTTTTATTGAAGTCAGTAAAAAAGAAAAAAGAATGCTTTATCAAGTATCGTTTCAGGAGAAAAGGTGAATGCGGGTGAAGAAAGGAAGAGATGATCCCGACCCGAGAAGGTGAATCTTGATTTGATTCTTTACTTCCTTATGGAGAAAGTTAAAGAATCAATTCAAACTAACGTCTTGAAGAGTCACTCTTGACTCTTGAGTCCTGTTCCTTTTGAAAGGTTTTCACTTTCCCTCCTCAGGCTGACCCTCGGGTTCAGCTTCAGCCTCGAGCTCAGCCTCGTACTCGGGCTGAGGCTCCGGCGCTCGGTTCATACACCGGCCGCTGAACAATGAGAGCTTCTAAGGATGATGCTCGTCGCTTTTTAGCTCGTGACATCTAAGTTGAGAAATGAGTATCAGCAGCAGCCCTTCCCTTTGCCTTCCTGTCACTGCCTCTTCCCTCTCCTTCTCCAGATGCGAGTCTAAATGACAGAAAGTCAGAACAGTGTACTCTTACCTGGTCTGTAACCATTTCTACAAGAACGGAGTTGACTGGACGCGAGAAGAAAGAGCTTCTGTTCACCTGAAAGATGCTTCCCCACCCGACCCTCTTCCGATCTCTTCTGCATCACCACTTCCAGTTCGATGTGATGCTGATGAGGATAGGATTGAGTTGCTTTTGTCCCAAGTCAAGGGCAAAGATATCACATCTTTTTTTTCGATTTTTCAGAAAGTGTCTGCTAAACATACAGTTGGAAAGAATTTTTGATTCAATGAGTAGGTCTTCAGATTCTTTAACAGGAGAGCAACAGATGCTTGAACCCTCTCAATTTGACGCAGCATACACAATCTTGCAGGAACACAACATAAAAATCCTCAATTGGTCTTAAAAAAAAAAAATATGGATGAAATTCTTTGAAACATGAAAAATGACGTCAATTGATTGTCTCCCAAGATGACTTGAAAAAATGGCCACAGCTCCATTGCAACCCGAAAATAGTGAAATCCGTTAATTGGAACCAGCAGGACCAACAAGGACTCCCTGCGCATTCCCTTCCTTCTTGCCACTCTCATCCTTCATTTCACCATCACCCTTTCTAATCCTAATCTTGTAAAAGATAGACAAGTAAATCCCTTATGAATTCTAATTGTCAGCAGCAGTCTTGGTATTGGATCTTTTTTTTCTTCTATGAAATGAATGAAATTCTATTCTCTTACTTTACTTCTTCTTATCGACGCGAACCCTTTTTAAGACGGCCAATCCCTCTCGAATGAGTTCTACAGTAGACACTTTGAAGGGACCTCCAGGTAGAAATCTTTCAACGACCGATAGCTGGAAGCTTTTAACTAGATCGTCGAGAAGACGACTGCGCCGGTAAGAGGTGGCATTTATAAGTGTTGCTAACTTGACATTTAGATTTCGACATAAGAAAGCTTGCACTGTTTTTTCGCACTTAGGTGCACATCGTGCTATTGGTAATGATTCGACTACGGTGCCACAAATTTGCAAGCTTATTCTAAATAATCGTTGTTGTTCATTGGATTCTAGAAGAACGACTTCATTAGGATTGAGGAATTGCTGCAATTCTTCCTGAATAGCCTGAATTCTCTCGTCGAGAATGGTTTTGAAAGTCTTTCCTAAACTCTTCCGACATACTATGATAAAGCCTATAAAACAAAGAGCTACTATCATTTCTTCATTATAGATTAAGATATTCTTCGAACTTAATGCACAAATAAATAGAATAGCAGCAAATAGCATCTTCGTAAAACGGAATTTCATTTGAAAACTTTTCTCTATCTTTCAGCAATGGAACGGGAAGTTATTTCGAATTGGAAGTCGAATCAGATGTGCTTGACCAGCGAGAAAAGCCCTGTGCTTGACCAGCGAGAAAAGGCCGGCCGAAAAAAAAAGAAAGAAGAAAAACTTCGTATTTTGGTCGAGGCATCTTTACCCTTGAATGCTATTAATAAATTCTACAGCAATAGTCCCTCGGACTCGGAAAGTAATAACGAAAATGGCTAAGCCAATAGCAGATTCCGCAGCTGCCACCGTTAAAACCAATAAAGCAAATAATTGACCCATCATATCATCCAAAGAAACGGAAAATACCAAAAAGTTCAAATTCACAGCTAATAACATTAATTCAATTGACATTAACATAATAAGAATATTTCGTCTATTAAGGAGGATTCCCCAAATACCTAAAATAAAGATGATCATCGAAAATGTCAAATATTTAATAAGATCCATGTCGGGAACGTAGAATATAAGAAAAATTCAAATGTTATAACTCAAATTAGGAACCATCCATAAAAGATAGACTATCCTATACTAAGTAGAACAACTCTAAATCGAAAGAACAATCTGAACAATTTGAATAAAGTAGCGACTGCTCGTCCAACAAAAAAAGACATGCAAATCTCTCTTGGCCATCCATAGACGCTTCTTGGTAAGTTCCCATCCCCTCTCTCAATAGACTCTCAAAGTAGTGAAAGGATTTCTTTTGAGTAATATCTATCCTATCTCTATCGTGAAATCATGTATCCTACCCCTCTAAGGCTACCTGTTCTTTTCATTTGTTTTAGTTTCTTTGATCAATTGATCTACAAAAATAGGCAATTAGGAGTTATTTCTCAAACTTGGCAATGGAAATCTTTTACGTGTACCTTGCACTTGTGACACCCACGGTTGAACTCGACATTACTGTTCTTGATCATGGAGAGATCGTATCTTTCTCAACTCTCAAAACAAGCCGGTGTGCTTCAGGTTGTCGACTAACTTAACTATTGTATCATATCGATCTTTCTTTCTTAATTACCTTAAATTATTTCTGCTTTTTCTTTCTGCTTTCTCCTTCTTCGTTCGGAAACCTGCTTTCTCATTTACGCCCTTGGTTAGAGTACATAAGTTTGGTTAGCCGGTGCATATCCTTGATTGTTACGGTATCCCCTTCTCATCCATCCAGGATTCCTACCTGCATCTCACACTGAACAAGGGTGAGAAGCAGCAGCCTCTGAAATTCAAAACCCTGCTGCCTGTATTCACTAGATTCCAAAGCATGAGCAATAGCTTAATGCCATTAGCAGAAGCCAATTACAAAATAAACTCAGCGTTCACTCCGGCCTTTCCTTTTCGGACTCGGACTTTGCCTTCTAGTGACCTTTAAGCCTTCAAACTCGACCCCTACACCTCAAATCTCGTCCGCCAAAAGTTATTCTAGATTCTTGCTTGAATGGAACCAACTTATTCTATAGCCGAAGGCAAATCAAAATACCAATCCAATGAAATCGATTTCCCGCAGCTGGAAGTCGTACTGACCATGTATTTGTTTCATCTTGCATTCTTGCTTTATTGCCACGTGTAGATCATCCCGGGGTTGACAGTTTGTCCATAGAGGAAATGCAAGATCGCTTGGAGCAATTCACGCTCGTAATCGCACAAATTCTTATCAGGCGAAAATCAATGCCAACAAATACGATGGCAAAGAAGCAGTATTTACTTGAGCAAGAAAAGGAAGTTATCAGATTTATCCTCTTCTCTCCGCCTTCAGATTTATCCTCCTCTCCTCCTCAATGTCTTCTTCCAATACCATCTAGTGTCGAGTCGCTAACTGAACCATGAATTAGTTGAATGAATAGATCACTATATAGGCCACTGCACACTGACTCTATAAATCTTAAACACCAGAGCGTGCACACTGATTCATTAGATCAAGACAGTCATTTGAGTTGAACAGCTCATAGAAATTACACTCTCGTATAATAATACTAATTCAGGTTCCTGTGCTTACCCCTACTACCAAGAGCACAGATCAATATTTACCTAAGATTCTGAGGCACATTTTCAAATTCCATCTATTCCCCCTCTTCTTCATCTTCTGTGTCTCATATTTTCTATACTCAAAAACTTTTTTCTAAAAAGAATGCAGAAACAGAATAATTGCTATAATCATTCATATCATTACGCCTATCTTAGCTGAAAATACCAACACAAAAAATTCAAGTCTGCCATTGGAGAATAAGACAGGAGATTCAACTGTGCTGAGAGACACCCAAAAAGTAGAAAGTTGTTATGACTCGATTGCATCAGTGAGTTCAGAAATTGAGGAAAGAGCAGCAAGAATCATGGAAGTTTGGCTCCCTTTCATAACATATTTTCTATTTTATTTTCAACAAGAATCACATCTATAGGTTAAGAAAGATCCAGGCTAAAGAAAACAAATCAGACCTATAAAAATGATTGGAAGGAAATTTCTTCGAATCATAACAAGAGCTAAGCCGTACCTGTCTGAAATGATAGTAGTTCACATGAGCAATTTGAGCTGCTGGCTGCGCTTCATTCATATATATTTAGAACTCTTTCTTTCCCTTTTATTGCTGAAGACTTTGCAGTACTACCTTTTACCGTACAAAGTTTACAAGTACTATGCCTGAAACCACCTTTGCAATTGGCTACTTCCTTCGAGCTTCTCGTTCGATTCCAAAGCAAAGCTTCACGCTCTACCGGATCGGGGGGGGGGAGGAAGGTCTTCTAGGATTGAGTGGAACTGAAAAGACGGAAGATCCATCATCGGTCTCAGTTCTGGTCGACGCTCTTCCGATCTGTTCACTTAATCTTCAGATACCGAGGAGATTACTTCACCTGTACTGAAGAATCGGCCTTAAATCCAGGTTAGCTGCTGATATTCTGAGCATGGAAAAAATGAGAAGAAACTCAGTCGACAGGATAGAATAGAGATAGGTCGGTTGTTTCAAGACAGGTAGTAGTCTCTCCTATGTTGAGGTAGGAGATATCATAGTGCAAACACTCGTAATAGCAAGATAACTATGTTTTCGGAGTATGGCACGATTACATCATGCAAGGTTATGCGGAATTATATAGGTCATCTATGGGGACTTTGGTAGCTTTAGCGTCATTTGCTCAAGGAAAACTTGTAGACATGTTGACATCAGCTGTCTTATGGCCTCGTTTAAGGAGGAGACTAACGATTCTGATAAGCTGAAGTCAAACAATGGTGCTACATGAGACACCTAATAGAACATTATTGGAGTTTCAGTCAGTCCACATGTTCCCCAGCCCCAGCACAGATAAAACACAAATCAGGAGTACCTGCTAGTTTCTACTGTTTCACCACAACCGGATGAGATTCGTTGGTGGTGAATTGGATTTTGATTGACAAGTGTGTGAGACAACCACAGAACAAATTGTCACTGAAACAAAATCAGTTTCATCCTCACCTTCTGGAAACATGAGCCACCGAAACCCACACTGGAGTTCAAGAACTTGGGGCCAATTCTTGAGCTTCCTTCAAGTGTATAACAAAGGGGCAGTGATTGCAGATGAACATTACCTTAATTACTTCAATTCACCAAAAAACCCCCCTTTTTTTCTTTGCATCAATGTTAGGAAACAAAGCAACAACGCCAACCTTGATAAGGTTAGGATCTACGTGCTAGCAATAACCAGAAATGAAATAGAAAAAAAGAAGAAAGACGAGAGAGTCAGCGTAGATAGAGAACCATCGACTCAATTTCGTACTCACAGTGTGCTCTTCCGATCTCTTTTTGATAAAATGGGTCTTGCACATATTTTGCTTCTTGGACGATGAGGTAAGAAGAACACACAATTTTCTTCATCAACCATTGCATCAGCTCGCTTCGAAGAATATGCGCACAGTAAGACTAGGAACGATCTCCGTCTCTCCATTGAATCTCTCTTTTCGATCGATTTCTTCGTACTTGGGAGACTAATAATATGGTGATGGAGTATCATCTATATGTCGCAAATAGACTAATCCAGAAGGAATAGATGAAAGAAGCAAAGCTTCAATCTTATATCCGATAAACTACGATTCAAGAAACCAGAGTGTTGATGTGTCGCCGGGTTACATTTGCGATAGCTTCCTTCATTGATCTTGAATGGAATGAAAGACAGTAGAGAAGAAGAATAACATGGCGCAGTGGATGGGTGTAATACTCCCATTCATCATCTCCACCACCACTTGTCTATGATCATCAACATCTCTATTTCTTGCCTAGAAGCTTTCCTCTTCGGTTTCTTGGGACCTCAAAGATCATCAAAGACCTTCCAACTATTTCTTTCTTTCATTAGAGTCTATTAGCGCTTTTTAGACTTCATCTGCGCCAAGGCGCGATGAAATGGCATCATGCTAATGTGAGATGGGTTAACATATATACCCTTTATTCCACTCCTCTTAAGCGATGTGGGAGCGGGAGGGCGGAACTCTTCCGATCTCCGGAAGTTCCTTATTTGTTTCACTCTGATATCCTTGAACTAGCTGCTAAATCCGACAGCTTTGCTTTTCTATTGTCTATTAAGAATAAGTGACATTTCTTACATTTTGTGTTTTCATAGGGTCTTGCATGAACATGAAATTCAGGTATCCTTCTCCTCCTAAAGCCATTGTCACCCAGCCAAAGTCTAAAACAAGAGTGGATTGTATCTCGCTCTTTCAGCAGCTCATCTACAGTTTGCTTTTCCTGACCATATCTATTGGTGACTTCTTGGAAACGGGCCAACACTCAACACGACATCTTCCACAATGTATCATATCAAATGAGAAAGATGGATAGGGCAACTGCTTTGAAGTAAATGAAGCAATCATCGCCCATTGATTGGGTATAGTCCAAGGTCCAAAATCTGAAGTCCACAGGTGCTAATATTCAGCTTGTGCCTAGAGGAAGCCGGTGCTGGCCTTTGGCTGCAAGACTTTGGTACTATATGGTGGATAGAGCTGGTAGGGAGAATTCGAGCAATCATCATTTAGCTAGCAATTCTTAAGTATCTTAGAAGAACTAAAGATTCCTTTCTTGGATATGACGTGAGCAACTCCGATCTTGCCACTGATTCCTGAAGCCAAAAAACTGATACTGCTAACGGCATATCAGGTTGCAGGTTTGTTTCAGAACATGTTGTTGACTTCAAGAGATCGGAAGAGCGTCCTGTAGGCCGCCGTGCAGTGGATGGCCACACTCGAATTGACGGAAAGTCTGATCAGAAGAATGCCAAATTTGAAGGAATTGGGGGCTGGATACACGGGTGTGCTTTGGAAAAACTTTCGAGGCGCCGAGATAAAGGATTGGGATGAAATCGAAGGGGGACCCCTTTCCCAGAAGCGGAGAAGCTCATGCTATCGCGAAAGCCGATGCCCTGAGTAAAAACCGAGCTTGACCCTTCAGAGAACGGAGGGAGAAGGAGAGGGATAGGGAGAGAGAAAGGAAAGAAAGGAGTAGGCATCGAGAAAGGGAAAAGCCCGAAACAGACCGAATGTCCCAGCTTAGAAGTCAAAAGGCATGGCTTGAGGCATCAGCCAACAAGAAGAATCAGGATAAAGCTATGTGTTTGCGAAAGTGGAGACACTATTTGAATTGAAGAACGAACATGTTAAGACAGTAGAGGTGCTGGAGTTCAAGGATTGTCTCACTTTCAAACAACCTCTATCAACCATAAAGAGCCATAGCATCAGGGTCTAGCTCCGTCCGGTCGGGTCAACAAAGAAGTTCGCTTCGACATCGAGTTAGTTCAGTGAACGGCTATCCATCAATATCAATTCAGTACGACACCGATCATCCAAAAGGTGAGAAAATCTCATAAGAGAAGAAAGATCATGGCTAGAGCTAGGAGTGACGAAATCAAAATCCAAAGAGCTGCTAGGTTTTTTGCTACTATAATATGAAATACAAACTTATGATTCAAGGCTAGCTCAAGGCGATCTATTCCCAAATCAAGATCCACTATTCATTTCAGCTACATATTTGTTATTTGTTGGTATGAATTCAATAAATTACTAGTACGGGGCGAAGAGGTGATAGACACCACATTGTCAATGAGTGAAGAGCTTCTGAATAGCAAGTATGGTGGAAAGACCTAAAACAACTGAATAAGAACAAAAGAATAGAAAAAGGTGACTACAATGAACACATATTGTTATTTCTTTTCTTTTATCTGAATTTCTTTCTGCATTCTGTGTTGAAAAGAAGACTGAAGTAAATGAGGAATATTAGCAGACCTACTCACTTTCATCCTTCCCTTCCCTACTCCAAAGGAAACTACTTTTACAGAACAAACTAAGTGCATTTAATAATAAAATAAAAATGAGATAATATGTAGTGAAATAAAGGTCAAAAAACAAATCAACAAGCGCCAGATCGCGCAACAATGGAAGCGGACGGTTGCATAAGACCCTGAATATATGTGAGATATATTAAGGATCATTTAGAGGCACAGGCTATTCGTTGTATTCCTGGCTTCTATGGGCCCTTTACCTCAGTTCATTTGTTATTTATCGTAATGGCATTGATTGCACAAGCTGCAGAAGTGCCAACTCTCCCGTGGAGCGGTTCTAAGGTGAGAGCTGCAACCTCGAATACAAAACAAGTTCCGAGGTTGGAAAGGAAGAAAGGAATTCCTCTTAACCCGACAGCGCATTATTAAAATCTCAAGGCTCATGTTAGAGTGAGAAGTCCAACTAAATATCACACCTGAATCTGCCCTCCCCGTGCTCATCAGCACTGCAACTTCACCATTGAGATATGATAAAGGAAGGAAAAAAAAGGATTACAAGCAGGGAAAACACTCAAATGTCACCATAGAACTCCTCACTTAGAAGTGATTGCAAGCAATTCTGTCTCAAGAATAAAGCAATTCAATTCCGTAGTTGGAGTTGGGCTTACACCTTATCTACACTGTTCAACACAATATATGTTTTCATTCACAGAAGAAGCTTTGATAAAGAAAAATTAAGTAGGTCAGTTGAGAAGCGTTTAAATCTTGTATGCATATGCACTCTACACTATGCTAACTGCTAAGATCAATCATATTATCCGATGGAAGGAAACACCTTCCTGAGAGTAAGTTCGACATCCTCTCCGACTCGGCCGAGTCACTCCGAACCCTCTGCGCCGTGACTCGGTACCCTAAATCGTGCTTCTCCTCCATATCCCCACTTTAAACATGTTGTTTACTAGAAGCACCAGGCCGGAAAGATGATCACATATCAAAGTTTTCTCTCTTTCAACGAGTTTGGTGGGGAGAAGTTTTTTGGAGTATTAGAAGAGTTCCTTCAGTTTGCTGCTCTTTACGGTGCACTGCTGTTTTTCCTGGATCTGAGCACACACGACAGCCACGAAAGCATTGGTACACCATTGATCAATGCCTCTGAAGCAAGGGGAAAACTCACATACTAAGATCTAGAAAGAAAGAAGTCTTCCGATCTCTTGCGGAATAAGAGAGCTTAAGAGAGAGTTGGAATACTTACAATAATTACATAAATAAAGAAAAAGAAGCGACGGAAATACAAGTAAAGTAAGCAAGATATAAAAAGATCCTTCGAAAGAACTCAATTCAAGCTATCATAGTGGAGTTTTTTTACATCGTGATAATGTCTCTATGCGAGAATGACTAAAGGTTGGATAGAAAAGATTGACAGAAAAAAAGAGAAAAAGAAAAAGAAAAAAAAGAAAAAAAAAAAAAATCTGTAAATGCGATAGAGACTAGGCTGCAGTAAGTAGAAGTAGAAAAAGATCAGAAGAGCCTATTTAAAGACCATACAGCTTATATCTGTTATCCTTGCTGTCTTTGTTTTTTCTAATGTATAAGTAAGTGTTGCAGGAAATAATGCTGCCTATGCAAGCGATGGCAATGACGCAGAAAAAAACCTCATAGGAGATCATCACATTGCACAGTACATGTAAAATATTCATCTTCATCATCAGAGCTTCACCCCCATTCCTTGCACTCGAATACTGGGATAGTTTTGTAGAGTATCATGACTGAGATTCGACATGTCTTGAATCTCATGCGGCAAAAACTAACCTTAGTTTATCCTTAATCTCGCGTTGTCGCCTTGTGAGTTTGCTAAGCCTTTCCTGAAGCCCCTGAGTTTTTTTATCTCCCTTGATATATGGAAGATGGCACTGATTAACCTTGCCATAGCCATTGGTGCTGTTTTCATTGTATGCTTAATTATCTCATGCAGCTCCGGACATCATCTTGTATATTTTCAGTGAGAAAAAATAGCGAAGTGGAAGACAAGCGGATTGAAACTGATGCCGTTTTCCCTGGCGCTGTGAAAGGTCTGCTCCGAGGTGTAATACAGCTAAAATAGAGAAATCATACTGCTAAACTCCAGTGAAGACCATAATCTTGGGAAAAGACCGACAATGTCGATGCCCCAGATGTCGATTTTTTTTTTAATGCCCCTCCTGTAAAGCTGCTTGCAGCAATTCGTGTTCTCTTGAGTTTTTGCCTCTTCCAGGTCAGATCTCATTCGCTTCTCAAGCTGCAATCGTACAAAAAGAGGATTAAAAAGGATTGATCGAAATCAGGAGGAAGGTGATATGCTAGCTCTTCTTTCTCTTTCGTTCTTTTTGTGTTTCTAGGCATTCTTTTGAGCTAGTTCATAGTGCAATTCAGCTACTGTTTGCTAGTATGATTTATTATTTGCTTTTTAAAGAATAAATATACGATTCTTACGTACACGCCACGGACATCCTCCAAGGTAGAAGTCTTAAGGACGAGTACGATACTGACTGAGAGAAGAACTCCCAGACGCGGAAGGGAAGGAGGTTCCGATAGAAAAAGTCTTCGATGAAGTTCCATTTTGCCTCCGTTAGATACTCAAGGGTCTGTGTTGAATGTGGTTTAAAATGAAATTATCTTTTGTTCCCTCCCTTTATTTTCGGGCTCCTTTAATCAATAAAAAAGAACAAAAACGAAAGAAAGAAAATTCGGAGTTCTGATACAAAGCGCAGATTGCACGATCGGAAGAGCAACTTCATTGAAATTATTAAAAGTGATGAATGTAAACTTGTAGATTTTGAGACTAAAAAAGAGGTAAAAATGATCCAGCAATTAAGTTCTTAAGACGACTTATTTCAGCTTAATCGAGGTAGTTTCTCTTTCAGAAGCTCTGCTTTATTTACTATGGCGGCAACAACTTTGCTATGAATATCAATCAGATTGAACAGGGAGTTGGCCCTAAAGAAAAGCGATTGCATGTTTGAGGAAGAAATGTGAAGTGAAGGAGAAGAGAGAGAAAAATGTGAAGTGTTTTCAGTTGATTGAGAGAAGGTTCAGGAGAAATCATGTAGATAGGTAGCTCAAACGAAGGAGAAAGGTATGAAAAAAGGTCTGAGAAAGTATGAAAAAACGGATAGACATGATTACGAATAGAATAGGGGTTGAGTGGATGAATGTAATCAATAAACAACTAATATAGTTAGTAGCGGCAATAGAGAGGTTAGTTTCAATCGATTAGAGCTTCGCTAAAGCACCTAATCGAGCGTAGATCATTATTATATAAATATATATAAATATATATATATATATATATATATATATATATATAGTATAATTATATATATATATATATATAATCTTACAACTAGAAATATGTCGAGCTGTTTTTCACATTGCTTGATATTGAACTGCATTTAGGTGTCTTTGGATCTCTGTGCAACTGACTGATCCACACCACATCCACTACCCTTGGCTTGGATGATATCCAGAAGTTCATTCCCAGCTTTACAGCATCACATATCGCTGATGGCTGACATGAGCCAAGCGGCCCAACATCACCCAAATTGAAAACAGAAGCTGTGAGCAAATTCAAAAAACCAAAATAACTTTTTACTTCATTCGACAGCCAGGCATCCCCGTCGACAGAACTTTCAGCATTGAGTTCCTCGACTCAGGCGCTCACTAGCGACCAACAAAACGGAAGATCTGACCGCTCCGCCTCAGAAGACCATTCCTCTGTAAGATTATCATCAACAAACATACATAGGTCGGATTTCACCAAAGGGGAATTCATTACTTAAGGTCAGATGCTCCGAACTTGAGATCTTTGCTCTAGCTTTATGACCTTGGTTCTTATGAGATTTAGATACCCGACTCAAAGCTTCCCATTAAGAGGAACAAGTGCCGCAGCCTCCAAAGCACGAGAGTTCCAGATCGGAAGAGCGTCGCTGGGCCTGAAACCCAGACGATGCCAAGCCATACTAGCCTGATCCTGGGGCTATCTATTCGAAAGAGCTAGAACTTGAAGGAAGACCTCCTTCCCATAATGAGAGTTGAAAGGGGATCTGATCCACCCAACATGTAAAGAAGGCATGAACAATAGATAGGCCAAATAGGGAATGGAATCAACAATCGAATAAGTGATGACTTGACTTTCCTTCGGGACATACTGCCAATGCATTTGCCTCAGCCGAGTTCCTCTCATCAGGAATACAGAGGTTGATTCCGAAGCTGAAGAATGTGGAACATTTGGATTTGAGTGATAATGGTTTCTTTGGGAATGGAATCAACAATCGAATAAGTGATGACTTGACTGATCTTGATGTACTCTTTTTCCAGCCTTAGCCTTGCTAGCACGCCCAAACACAGACCAAGACCGGTCAAAGTCTACCTTCACATGTCTACCCAGGGCATATAGGGGCGGGGTTTACTTAGAAATAGGAGAAGACTAAATAAGATGGGAGTTAGCCGAGTCTAAGGTCATCTCCCTTCTTAAATATGATCTTCAAACTTCCACCACTTGCTGTTCGAAAAGCCAGCCGCAAAGGATCGCATACTGTTATAAGAGTAGGAGCTCAACCAGGAGTAATAGCAGGTATGGGCAAAAATCCACCTCTTATGGTCGGGGGCGGATCCTCCTGCCGGCGAGAGAAGAGGGGAAAGGTCACTTTCTTATTTATTTGCTTAGGTTAATATGATACCTACCAAGACTAATGCTAATATTTGCAGATGGTTATGAAAAAGGAGTCAGATTACCAATCAAATGTTCTCTTGTTTCATCTTCAGACCTCGGATATATTCTGTAGAGTTGATGCCACTGCCTGAAAAACTCTAAGTGCTGGTCTTCCTAGTCATTTGGTTTTTTAGTAGAAAGGATAGAGTTTATTAACCGTGACAGCTTGCAGAACACTAGGATTTTCACCAAGGAACTTGATGACCCATAGAAAAAAATATTTTAAGTTACGTGGGGAGTAAAAATCGAACCTCCACGAATATTCTAACTTGCTCACCCAACACCAAATATCTACAATATGTCACTTCCTCGTCCTCTACTTGATTACTCTGAGCTCTCTTCTCGAAAAAAAATCAAATAAATCTGAAAACCTAGATACCATTAGTCGAGCTAGTATCCCACAAGCTATGCTAGGATAGCATCATCTTCTTCATGCCATCTTCATTCAGTTTGTGATGACATCATTGCTTATCGTAAGATACAAGAGGCAGATCAAGAGCGCATTCTTCTGCTTTCTAAAGCTGGTTTTCCGTGTGACTGGAGTTCAGACAGACGTCAGCTCTTCCGATCTCCTATAGCTGTTGGTTTTGTGTTCCGGGTGCTGGGCTACTATACGGGTCATCCTCCCCTCCTCCGGCATGTCTCGGAGGGATCAAAATCATTTCGAGATATTCTTTTTATTATTTTGCATATTAGTACAATAAAATTCAGTGGGCACAAAGACAAATCTGAAAAGGAAAGCAGGCGCAAAAACAGGTTGCTGGTTGCTGGGGCCACTGCTGCTGGTATTGAACCTGTTGGGGCTGGTTTACTTGTGGCTGTGATGGCTGAGGAGCAATTCTAGATGTCCTTTTCTCCAACCCATCAATGGCCATTTTCATAATTTTTCACAAAGAGGTATCATATACTCATCTATGGGATTGTATCTTTCATCTACCTAAAGCAATAGAAACTGAATGAATGAATCAATAGACAACTAATCTAGTTTGTAAGGGTAGAAGGAACTCCAGAAACATTCTGACCCATCCAACTGAACTCTTTAGATCGGAAGAGCACATTTGAACTCCAGTTCAGACTTTTCTTGATGACCTTTGATTCAACTATGTACTTGGATGAATCTCTCCTATTTTTATGGAAAGGGATATAATGTTAAAAATAGATCCAACATCATAATTCTGTTAGCTTGAATAAGAAATGCATGAAAGCTGCCTTCCTTTTTTCCTCTTTTCAGAGGGCGGGGTTGTTAGTTGTGCTACGCAATTCCGATATTAATCTAGTGATCCTAAAAATCGTTTTGGATCAACGGCTCGAACTGGCTTTGATAAATCTCTGAAAGTGGAAGACTTCTTCAAATCCGGGCGTCTGACTGAGAAATAATCAGCAAGAATCCATTATGAGATATCCCTTTCCTCAAACATAGGAGAGAACTAACTACAACTACACTAAAGATGAGTAACATATCGATTCCCTTACCGATGCGACTAGACACCGCCGGAAACTGGCGATCAAGAGATCGGAAAAACGACAAGAAAGAACTGATAAATAGATCAAGGACTGCTTGTATAAATCATTTTGTCATTCTTACTGACATGACCATATGTTATGGAAAATAAATCTCAGAAGTGGAAAACTTCAATCCTGAATTGGTATTTTGATTTTAAAAATCAAAAAAAAAAGGCAGGAAACAAGGACAGAAATAACTATAACTTCATGTTCGGTCCCCTCTTCTCCAAACTCCACCTCGAAGATTCCTACCATCTTGTTTCTCTATCACTTGCGTGTTTCATATCACTTGGTACAACAAGACAAGCTGTCCTAATTTTGTCTCTTGGGAAGCCTTCTTCTTCTTCTTTTTTTTTTCTTTCTTTTTTATTTTATTTAGAAACAGTAGTTCTTTAAAGAGTCGAGCGTGAAGAGAGAGATCATGCAGAGTAGCTTACCGCAAAGCCAGCATGTGGAAAGAACATAGCCTGGCTCTCATAGGTTGTGTGAACCACGATCTGTCCGATCAAACTGACAAAGCCAAAGCCCCAAGTCGGATTCGGGATTCCAAAAGAAAATGGGAAAAAAAAAGAACGAAAATAAATAAGGAACTACAAAACGCTTGTATAAAACCTGGATATAAGAATAGATTATTAAATACACTCCATGGAATAATAAGATTACTACTACAATTGAGATATCCTCACCTACTGAAATCCGTGGTACACTTGGATCTGTCAACCAGCTTTTCATATGTATTGGCATTCTTGCAGCATTAGTAGCTGGTTTGCCCTTGGCTGGGATCCCATTCATCACCATCTTCGATCTTCTTCTTCGCCTGCGAATTCCATTTTGGGGACTTGGCAGGCAAGCTACCTTGATCCGTCATCGAATTCGAGTCGTTACACTCAGAAGCTCCAACAAGTTCTAAAGTTTTTTGCTGCCTCAAACTCTGCCAAGAAAGCGCTGCTTTACGTTTGAGCCGATGTTCCCAGACAGGGCTATCCATTTTCCACCTTTGGATCTCAGAAAGAGAGAAAGCATCCTTCCCTCCAACTTCCTCCTTTGTCCCAAAAGCAAAGAAAGGGGACTTTGCCCCAGCTACTGCTATCCTTGGGAAAACAGGAATAGGCAAGGTACCAGGGAAAACTGCTGAAGAATCTCCATTGGACTTCGGAGCGGAGAAGGCAGAGAAGAGATCGTCTTTCACACTAGTTAACTTGCTACTTCCTACACCTTTGCTAACAAAGTGGCTCTTCGACAAAAGGCAGGCATACAGACAGGAATGCTGACTAATTCGAACTCAGCTATAGTCTTGCATTTTCTCTGGCAATCCCAACTCATGTCTAATTCCGTCAGAGCGATTCGAGAAGTACCAAAGAGTGATATTGATCCTTTGCATGTATGTCTTGGAAAAGTTGCAACGCATCAATGATCGGTTTTTCGCTGCAATCGCTACTGATCTGGTTCCCAGTGAGGTACGAATTGTGACCACGACTGCGAACCCCCTAAGTTTTCTCCATTGTCTCATTCTCTATCTCGTAACCATTCGATTCTCCATTCAAGGTAGCTCCTACTCCTCCATCTCTCATAAGAAAACATACCCCTAAGACCAAAACTATGTCGTCGGCTCTGACATGACATAACAACAACCGAGAACACCTCCCCTACAAGACTCTCTTTCGAAACTGAGATCACCACCGGCTTGTTGAAGAGGGAAAGATCGCTCTGAACTCAAATGCACCCTCTCCTTTATATAAGATGATATGATGCCCAGAAATTGCCAAACCCCACTCCAATCATCTTATCTTCTCCAACCAAGGCTGACGCACACATTCATGAAAAAAACGAGTATTGGCATCCCCCTCCTTCGCCCATTCTATGCTTCATAGTCCAATCTGGTCGACTCCACAGGTACAAAGGCGGAGCATCCACATTCCATTGCAGCATTGGTTGATTTTTTCATGTATACATCAATAACCAGTTCAGAAGAACGAACAAACTGGAATGTATCATGGCTCTATCTATTCATTAAAAAAAAAATAGTTCTGCATCTGTGAGAGTCTGGGGAAGAGAGAGCGGGGGGATGCGAGCCATGTGTTGTAAAAGATCCGGGGACCACCCATACCTCCCCGAACTACACCAAAGCCAGATCCGGTGAGATCAGAAGGAGCGAACAAAGACGAGAATAGGAAGTAGCTAGAAATCTGGCAAGGAATCTACTGTAAAGTAAAGGCCTCTATGGTTTTGACCTCTACTTGAAGGTTGGAAGATGCGCAGCAGCTGACGAGAGGAGGAGTGGAGTTACCTTATTATTTGGAATAGGGTTCCCTATCTGAGACTAAAAAGAAGAAAGGGAGAAGCGAAAACCTACTCCTAAGAAGGGGGTCGAAGTCTTGCATTCTCTATCCGCAGCAGCAGATGGGGTTCGAGTCCCGTTATAGGCGATGTGGGGAACTAAACAACTGATTCAACGAGATAGGAAATGTCTAAATTAAGATTCAAAACTTGTCGTTTACTTTTCCAAAATGTTTGGAACAGGAAACCGACAAAAATCCAAGGCCGCATTCTCCAAAGATTGAGAAAGAAGAATAGATCTCTTAAGAGAAATCTTTATTCTAGAAGAAATCTGAACAGTTACATTGAATTACAAACTACACGAAAATTGTCCCTTTTTTATGGAAATTTACCCATAACAGAGATGCACAGAAGAAGAAAACAATCCACTATTCCTTTTCTACTCAATCTAGAAACAAGATTAGACGTTATTCTGGTTCGTATCCATTTTTGTGAAACTCTTCCTCAAGCAAGGCAGCTGATAAGTCATAGAAAGGTTTGTGTGAATAATAGAATGGTAAATAGGACTCATTTTAAAGTCTCTCACGGTGATCTAATCTCTTTTCAAGATAATGATGCGAGAATCCGCCGTGAAAAAATAAGGAGATCCTTCTATCTCTCAGTAGGTCAAAAATGCAGTATGAACTGCCCGGCTCACCGGGAAAGAAAAAGGAGAAGGAAAAAAAGGGAAAGGAAAAGAAAACTCGAAACTAAGAAGAAATACCGCCAAATAAGAAAATCCTAGGATCCTAAAGAGTTGCGATCGCCTAAGAAAGAAGAAGACACCAAGAAGAATGGTTCCAAAAGAAGAAAACTAAGGAGTTACATCGATAAGCACAACAGAATGAAGAGGAATTTCTATAATTTCCAATGCCTATTCTTATGGAACAGATGGAACAAGAAAATCCTATTTATTCGTGATGAGAAAATAAAGCCAAAAAGAGAAGAGGACACTTTATACAGAAATACACCCGATTTCTCCTTTCCAAAAAGTGCACTAGGAATAAGAAGAGGAATAAGAAGAGGAAGAGACAAATCAAAAAAATAGAACTACCTACTCATTATTTGGAGGTGAATTATAGAACATCAAAAGCTGTGGTATTTTATAGACCTAACATAGGTCACATCCCTCACGACATAAAAATGAAAGATCTAAATCTTCTTCTTTGAATCGGAATGTGGCTAAAAGAGTGAAAGATCGGCTCGCTCGGCCATCTCTATCCGTATAGAGGATAGTCTAGATCAATGGATAGATAGATCTTAGAAAGGTCTCTTCATAGATGAAAGATAGGGATCCTTCTAGATCTTGATTCTCTATTTCCATTTTTTTTCTTGATTCTGATTTTTTTTTTTTTTTTTTTTTTTTTATGACAAGTTTTAAATCTTAATGCAGTGCAATGAAATATCGTTGAATCAATTATTAGGTACACATGGCAGGCAAAGAGAGGAAAGATCGGGACGCCGGCCATCCCGTCATAGAGGAGTAGTCTAGATCAATGGATAGATAGATCTTAGAAAGGTCTCTTCATAGATGAAAGATAGGGAAAATGTATCTTCTTTCCTTTTCCTTTTTTTTTTAGGGTTCGGTAAGAGCAGAAGAGATCAGATAGACAGAAAGGAAGACAGAAATATTGGACTGGGCAGAAAAAGGGGGAAAAAGTCTAAGTACACATGGCACGCAAAGGAAATCCAATTTCGGTAAGACTTGATCTTAATCGTAGTTCAGATTCCAGTTGGTTCAGTGAGGGCGACCGCGAAAGTCCCCGAATGGGTCATTCATTCCTTCGTCCTTCAAATAGAAAAAGGCATGGGAGGACGTTGGTCTGGGGCGGACACGACTTCTTCTAAGGCTAGAAGACTACTGAAATTCAGGACTAGAGCATGTCGTGAAAGAAGCACACTGGGCGTGCGTGCTTCGACCCTGTCTCCGGAGCAAAGTGGAATGTAGATATCATGAAGGCGAGGTGCTGGATACCAGGCCTATAAACCCGGGTCTCCCTATGTGCCAATCACTAGCGCATCCAGGGCCCCGGCCCCCATCTCAGCTGGAGAGGCCTAGCCTTATCTGAGAAGTGCTACTTCGGATAGACTTCATTCACGCCGCCGCCCTTGGTAGAATCCATAAGAAAAGAAGTCTTCCGTTTCAGAGCAGTGAATAACCCGAAGAGAGATTTCTCGCTAGGCCCCTAAAGCACACTATGCTCCGCTTCCACAAATGAGAGTTTTCGGTGGAACCGGTGAACTACACTTGCTTCTGGATAGATGTGTAGGACAGAGGGCTCGTAGTACCTCATAGCCCAGCTATGTAGTCGAGAGGAAGGAGCCTAAATCGAACTTTCTCTTTTTTTCATAGAAAATAAATATCAGTAGAAGGAAAAGATTCCGTCGGATGAGACTAAGCAGCTACCGACCCTTCCGACGTGCCCTTGACCTATAACCAAAAAGACCTTTTGAAGAGAGATTTCCATCTTAGTCTAGTAAGGAAAATGGAAAAGAAAGAAGAACCACTAGTTAGAGATATAGGTAGAGTCTCGCTCAGTAAAGAAAGTGGTCGATTCGTAAAAGAGGCTCGATGAAATGTTTTTGTCGAGTCAATAGGCAAACAAAGGAGGAATGGAATCGCTTTCGACCTAAGAAGGAAGTGGAAGACAACTGTAGGCAGCGCCCGGCCACTTGCTCGGTACGTGAGGCGCGTTAGCGCATACCTAAGCAGCTACCGACCTTCCGACGTGCCCTTGACAATCAAACCACATATAACCCATTAGAGCAAGAAGATAAACTTCCATCTTAGTCTAGTAAGCAAAATGGCAAAAGAAAGAAGTTCCATCTAGTCAGTAAAGAAAGGAGAAGAAAGAAGAACCACTAGTTAGAGATAAGGGAGAGTCTCGCTCAGTAAAGAAAGTGGTCGATCGTAAAGAGACTCGAGTGAATTTATCAGAAACGAAGGAAATCGCTTTCGACCTAAGAAGGAAGTGGAAGATCAACTGATTGGAGAGTGGAGGAGCATCTCAAAGTATGGGACAAAGGATCCAGCGATTTTTCTCTCGACTTTCTCTCCCGGGATCTACCACAGGTTGGGTTTGAAAGCCGTGTGATGGGTGACTATCCAGCACGGTTCGGAGAGCACTTTGAGTCTGTGTTGGTGAATAGAAGCCCCCCAAGCAAGAAGGAAGTGGCTCTTCCCACGGCGGAGTCCGCATTGACTCTATTTATTATTATGGGAAATTAGTCTATCAAGATCTGAATCTGAGATCTTATTTCGATAAGATACATCCACCTACGAGACTGACCTTTGGCTTCAGAGTGGGTAGGTCTATTATTCTACATTTTCCCAAAAGAACATGCATTTATTGCTTTATTCCCCGTCTTCCACGAGTACTAAAAAAACGACGCGCAAAATCCAGAGAAAGAAGGAAGGCGAAGAAGGACTGGTTGTGGAAATTTGGGAAAGTCGATCCGATCCGCTGTCTTCATTCAAGGGACGGTACAGAAGAAGACCGAAAGGAAATGATAGGCCTGGGGTCAGGGAAAAGAGTCGAATCGATCAAGCTCGACGATTGGGAGAAGCAAAATCAAAGAAGGAGTTGGACGACAAAGAAGGAAGGCTATCGATACCATGACCGATCAAAGAAGAATCTTTCTAAATTACTTCAGGTCAGTGGGGCCTTCAAACAGTCGACATACGCCGAGGTTGTCAATGGCATAGCCTTCCAATCCATTTCCATTGGTCAAAAGAAGAAAGAAGTCCCGCTCCGATAGCCTGATGAGACTGAAAAGGAACCTCCCTGCAGTGCGCTCTTCCTTGAATTATTTGGTCATGCAATACTTATTGAATCAAAAGAACAAAATGCATTTCGACCCCGTCCTAGTTCTCAATCATTTCGTGGCACCGGGCGTGTCTGAATCATCTACGATGGGCGGAGCTAATGCACAGGAAAGAAGCTTGGATAAGAGAATACGTTCTCGCATTGCTTTTTTTTTAGAAAGCTTGACCAGCGAGAACAAGAAAGAAGAAGGCAAAAAGAATTTCACCCACTTCATTCGGCAAGTGAATGATCTTCGATTCGCGGGAAGAACAAAAACAAGCATCTCGCTCTTTCCTTTCTTCGGTGCTACCTTTTTTTTCCTAAGGGATGGCCTTAAGGTCAAAATCAAAATGTTGTTTGAAAATGCCCGGGAATAAGAGAAAAATGCCTAGATTTATTTAAGAAAAAATGTTGGAAGAAACAAATGGAAAAGGATAAGGTAAAGAATTTGATAGACCTAGGTGGGAAAGGAGAATTGATAAAGGGAATAGAGATGATGATAGAGATCATTCTGAGAAACAGAAGAATTCCGTATGGGTCCAACTGTGCTTTGAACGAAGTGAGAAAAATGCGATCCTTGTTGTCTAATAGAACAAAGACTAATACCTTAATGGAATTGGTCAAAATCAAATCTCTTTATCAAAGTGCTTCTCTGATTGCTCAAGACATCTCTTTGCAACTTAGGACCAAAAAAAGATCTTTTCGTTCCATTTTTAGTCAAATTGTGAAGAAGATTCCTAAAGGAATGAAAAAGAGGGTTACAGGCATCCGTATATCTTGTTCAGGTCGATTAGATGGTGGAGAAATTGCTAGAACTGAATGCGGAAAGTATGGAAAAACATCTTGTAATGTATTTAACCAGAAAATAGATTATGCTTCTACCGAAGTCGCTACTCGTTACGGAATCTTAGGTGTCAAAGTGTGGATTTCATATAGTCAAAAAAGAAAAGAACATGCTATATCCAAAACGTACGAAATTTAGTAAATATCGGAAAGGGAGATCCAGTAGGGGTTGCAAACCAGACGGGACAGAACTTGCTTTTGGAAGATATGGCACTAAAAGTTGTAAAGCAGGGCGTCTTTCATATCGAGCCATTGAAGCAGCCCGTCGGGCTATCATCGGACACTTACATCGTGCTATGAGCGGACAATTCCGAAAAAATGGTAAAATGTGGGTCAGAGTTTTTGCCGATATCCCTATTACCGGAAAACCTACAGAAGTCAGAATGGGAAGAGGAAAGGGGAATCCTACGAGTTGGATTGCTCGTGTATCCACCGGACAAATGCTATTTGAAATGGAGGGTGTTACTTTATCCAATGCCCGACAAGCCGCTAGATTAGCTGCGCACAAACTTTGTTTGTCAACCAAGTTTGTTCAATGGTCCTAAGCAGTAGGCCCCCACGCGATTCCCATTTTCCCAAGCCTTTATTCCTGAACGAAGCGACTACTTGACCTCTAGACTACCGAGTGGAAAATAGACCAACTCTTCAAAGGTAAGCAAAAGGTAGATTCGTTCGGTTGTAGTCTGATTGATCTAATCGATTGTCAGATGAGGCTCCCTAAATGGGAGGAAAGGGGAGTGGGTATGCGGGCGCCTTTCAACTTTTCGATGGTCACTTTGCTCTAGTTGATTCCTATCTGGAGTTCTCTCTAAATTAAATAGACTAAGAAAAGAGTGCGATGTAAGCTTCTTTACAGCCCTCAATGAGTCCTCCAAATTCTGGTGTTTGTCATAGAAACAA